GTTAATTCGAAGATAAATTTTTTAATTCAAGCTGGCCTGAAAAAACTTTCAAAGATCTATAAAATCTTGAATTATAATTATGGGTAGAACGGTCGGAATAGAATCGTTTTTAACATCAAACTAGATTAGTAATAATGATTACAGATACCCAAATTTTTTTAGCACTTGCACTTGCTATAGTTCCGTCACTACTAGCCGTAAGACTTGGGACTGCGCTTTACGAATAGAAAATATTGCACTATAGTGTATTGTTTGTTCTGCAAAATTCTACACGTTATTCTGCAGGGTAACGTGTAGAATTTTAGCTTGTTCGAGGAATATCCAAATAAAACCATAACTTTTATGTATGAATAAAAAACAAATCTTCCAATATTTCCTTTTACCGCTATTGTAGGTCAAGAAGAAATGAAATTAGCACTCCAGTTAAATGTAATTGACCCGAAGATCGGCGGTGTAATGATTATGGGTGATCGCGGAACAGGAAAATCGACAACGATAAGAGCAATTGCTGACTTATTACCAGAAATTGAAATTGTAAAAGATGACCCTTTTAACTCACATCCAACAAATGTTGAACTAATGAGTACAGAAGTATTCACAAAATACAAAAACAATGAAAATCTAGAAACTGAACTTATAAAAATACCCATGGTCGATCTTCCGCTAGGTGCTACGGAGGACCGGGTGTGTGGCACCATCGACATTGAGAAGGCTTTAACTGAAGGGGTAAAAGCTTTTGAGCCTGGACTTCTTGCCCGAGCAAACCGTGGAATCCTGTACGTCGATGAAGTTAATCTACTGGACGATCACTTAGTCGATATTCTTCTAGATTCAGCAGCATCCGGCTGGAATACAGTAGAACGTGAAGGTATTTCAATCCGACATCCCGCGCGCTTTGTTTTAGTTGGGTCAGGAAATCCGGAAGAAGGAGAACTAAGACCACAACTTTTAGACCGATTTGGAATGCACGCGGAAATACGAACAGTAAAAGATCCAAGCTTACGCGTAAAAATTGTTGAAGAACGAACATCATTCGATTTAAATCCCCAGGATTGGATCGAAAAATACCAAGATGAACAAAACCTACTAACCAAAAAGATAATTCAAGCACAAAAACTACTACCGAGTGTAACGATCAGTTATGAACTACGAGTAAAAATTTCTGAAATTTGTAGTATATTAGACGTGGATGGATTACGTGGCGATATTGTTACAAACCGAGCTGCAAAAGCTTTTGCAGCGTTAAATGAAAGGACAGAGGTAACACAAGACGATATTTGTCAAATTATTACTCTGTGTTTACGTCACCGCTTAAGAAAAGATCCACTAGAAACAATAGATTCCGGCGACAAAGTAAAACAAGTAGTCAGCGAAGTCTTTGAAATAGAAGAATAAGCAAAACTTTTCATGAGATGGGCTTAGTAGGAATCGAACCTACATTAAAACTTAGAAGGTTTTTGTCCTAATCCGTTAGACGATAAGCCCAGTATTAGACTCTTCGCTAATTTTATACCACTAATGAACACTTAGTGTAAAGGATTTAATATTTACAAAGAATAGCGCCCACTACCAAATATATATTTGGTAATGGGCGCCTTCCATCCGCTCGCATAAACCTAAGATTCTGAATCTTTTGACGAATTCTGCATATCATCCAAATTGACTAAGCTTAGAAGTTCCGTTTGTAACTCTTGCATTTTTGTTTTTAAATTGGCGATATTATCATTAGAAATTGCTGCTTTAACTTCGTCAATCAAAGCTTGAATTTTTTCACGCTTTTCGTTACTAATATCTGTTTTTGTATCGTCTAATTGCTTTTTGGCCTGGTAAATAATATTGTCCGCCGCATTTTTAACATCAATAACTTCACGTTTTTCCTTATCGGCTTTCGCAAATGCTTCAGCATTAGCTATCATACGCTCAATCTCTTTATCATCCAGCGTTGAAGAACCTTGGATTGTTATAGATTGTTCAATTTTTGTGGCCTGATCTTTGGCTGTAACAATAAGAATACCATTAACATCAATATCAAAGCTTACTTCAATTTGAGGAACACCGCGTGGAGCTAAAGGTATTCCATCAAGTCGAAATTGGCCCAAACTTTTATTGTCCGCCGCAAATTCACGTTCGCCTTGCAAAATATTGATCTCAACATTAGTTTGGTTATCAACCGCTGTAGAAAAAATTTCTGATTTTTTTGTGGGAATTGTGGTGTTTCTATTGATCATTTTTGTCATTACTCCACCCATTGTTTCGACACCCAAAGAAAGTGGCGTCACATCCAACAATAGAATATCTTTAACTTCACCAGCAATAACACCTCCCTGAATCGCGGCACCGATTGCAACTACTTCATCAGGGTTCACACTTTGGTTAGGTGTTTTGCCAATAAGCGACTTAACAAGATTTTGAACACTAGGCATACGTGTTGAACCACCAACCAGAACAACTTGATCAATCTGATCCCGTTCAAGCCGAGCATCCATTAGGGCTTGTTCTACAGGCAACTTACAACTGCTAATAGGTATATCACACAATTCTTCAAAAAATGACCGAGTAAGAGTCATATCAATATGCTTAGGGGTTCCTTGGGCAAGTGTAATAAAAGGTAAACTAACTTTTACTTCGCTAAGAGTTGACAATTCAATTTTTGCCTTCTCGGCCGCCTCAGTAAGACGCTGTAAAGCTTGAGGATCCTTTCGAAGATTAATACCTTCTTTTTTCTCAAACTCATCAATGAAATAGTTAACTATTTTTTGATCGAATACATCACCACCCAATTTTGTGTCGCCTGACGTGGCAAGAACTTCGAAAATACCATCCCCTACTTCAAGAATCGATACATCAAAAGTTCCACCACCCAAGTCAAAAACCAAAATCCTTTCATTATCTTTTTTATCTAAACCATAAGCTAACGATGCTGCCGTAGGTTCATTTATAATACGCAAAATCTCAAGGCCCGCAATTTTACCCGCGTCTTTTGTGGCTTGACGCTGATTATCATTAAAATATGCAGGAACCGTTACAACAGCCTTCGTAACTGTTTGGCCTAAATATTTAGATGCATCCGAAGTTAAAGCTCGAAGAACCTGTGCTGAAATCTCTTCTGGACTAAAAACAGTATCTAAATTACTGCATTTTATTTTAAAAACATCACCTTCTTCAATTAAAGGGTATGAAACATCTTTTAGTGAAGGAGCAATCTCCTTAGGATTTGCACCAATAAAACGTTTAACAGAATAAAATGTATTCTCTGAATTAATTACGGCTTGACGTTTTGCGATTTGGCCTACTAATAGATCACCCTTTTTTGTATAGGCCACGATTGAAGGGGTTGTCCGAAATCCTTCCGAATTAGGTATTACTACTGGAGAACTACCTTCCATAACAGCAATTACTGAATTTGTCGTTCCTAAATCAATACCAACTACCTTATCCATATATTTATGTTAAATGTCCTATTAAAAAACTAACTTTTGAAATTAGTAAGTATTTAAAAAAGATAAAGATAAAAAATAAAACGACAAAATTATTATTTGTGAAACTCTGAAAAATTCGGAGTAAAATGCATCTGGCTGGGTTTGAACCAGCGTGGAACGGATTATGAGTCCGGTGCCTAACCACTCGGCCACAGATGCTCTACTGGAACTGGTGGGAATCGAACCCACGTCCAATTACGCTCATGAACTAGTGTTATACAAGTTTACTTTACATGAATAGAAATTAAATGTCAAAAAGATGAGATTTCACCCGGACTAGACTATCTTTTTATGCAGTAAGCGTCTAGAAACTTCCACATAAAATAAAACCTTAAGCAATCGCTAGGGGCTTTTGTATATTAAATAGTGATAAAATAGCTTTTATTTTTTAAAATTTTCGATTACGGATCGAGACCGACTTGAGCTAGATCATTAAATAATTGTCGAAACCAAAACAGTCCCATAAATTCAAAATTAGAGCAGGAAGGGAATCGAACCCTTGTCTTTAGAATCGGAATCTAATACTTTATCCACTAAGCTACCTGCTCACTATTATGCAGCTAAGAAGCATCCGACTATGGAAATCTTAAAAATTATTATTGCATAACAAATGAACATTTTCGAGGAATAAGTAATTTATTCCTCGAAAATATGTATGGCAGTAATTTTAAGTTTTAAGATTCGTTATTAACTACGATACACTCCGTTGTTAGAATCATGCCGGCGATAGACGTTGCATTTTGTAAACCAGAACGCGTTACTTTAGCCGGATCAACAATACCAAAATCAAACATATCCCCGAATTTTTCGGTCGCCGCATCGTAACCAATATTAAAATCGGAATTCTCCAATTTCTCAATAATAATCGCGCTGTTTCGACCTGCATTTGCCGCAATGCGCATTAGAGGCGCTTTGATACCTTTGGCCACGATATTTGCACCGATCAACTCATCCTCTTTTAGATTTGATTTTGACCACTGAACCAAACTTTCCGATAAGTGAACAAGAGTGGTACCTCCACCGGGAACAATTCCCTCTTCAACCGCAGCACGAGTTGCATTTATAGCATCTTCAAGACGAAGCTTTTTATCCCGCATTTCCGTTTCAGTCACTGCACCCACTTTTATTATGGCAACGCCACCTGATAATCGTGCAATGCGGTCCTGGAGTTGTTCTTTACCATAGGGTTCATCCGTTAATTTTATTTGCTTACGCAAACTCTCACAATGTTGTTCAACAAGGAGCTCAGTACCATCGTTTATAATGGTCGTATCATCTTTTGAAACAACAACACGACGGGCTTCACCAAGCTGTGTTAAATCGACATTCTCGAGACTTAATCCGGTTTCTTCGGTAATGACCGAACCGTTTGTTAAAATAGCGATATCCTCAAGAATCGGCTTTCGTCTATTACCAAAACCAGGAGCCCGAACAGCAACAACATTGACAACATTACGTAACTTGTTCAGGATCAGTGTTGTTAAAGCCTCTTTTTCAACATCCGCAGCAATAATTAATAAAGGGCGTTTTGTTCTAGCAACTTGTTCAAGAATCGGCAATAAATCTTGTTTAACTAATGTGATTTTTTTGTCCGTTATAAGAACATAAGGATTTTCAAGTACCGCTTCCATACGTTCAGGGTTCGTAATAAAATAAGGGGAAATAAAACCCTTTTCAAAACGCATTCCTTCCGAAATTTCTAGTTCAATGGTCGTAGATTTTCCTTCCTCAAGTGAAATAACGCCATCCTTACCTACCTTATCAAGTGCACTTGCTATCATTTCACCAATTTCTTTATCATTACCGGCAGAAATGGAAGCGACTTGAGAAATCGAACGGAGATCTTCCACCGGTTGAGAATATTCGTTAATTTGTGCAACCAAATAATTAAGAGCTTTTTCCATACCTAATTTTAAAGATATTGGATTTGCCCCAGCCGTAACATTTTTTAGACCTTCAGTAACCATAGCAAAAGCAAGAACTGTAGCAGTTGTAGTTCCATCTCCTGCGACGTCATTTGTTTTTGAGGCAGCCTGCCGAATAAGGGAAACACCCGTGTTTTCGATATTGTCCTGTAATTCAATTTCTCTGGCAATTGTAACGCCGTCATTAATAATTTGAGGTGAAGTACCTTTTTTTTCAAGAACAACATTACGCCCTTTCGGACCTAATGTCACGGAAACAGCTTCAACCATAATACTGATTCCTTTCATCAGTGCACGTCTAGCTTCTTCTTTATAAAGAATCTTTTTCCAACCATAGATTGATTTGTTTACTTTTAATAAGAATTCCAACGCAATTAATAGATAATAGAATGGACAATTAAATTCATAAAAATTAATTAATTGTTTCTTGATTTATTATACAAAAGCTAAATTATAAAACAAGAAAAAAAGCCAACAATAAAAATTGTTCGATTTTTAGTTGCCAGAAGAAAAAATTTTTGTTATCTTTATGGGGTATAAGCTGGATAGCTCAGTTGGTAGAGCAGTGGACTGAAGATCCTCGTGTCACCAGTTCGAATCTGGTTCCGGGCATTTTATATTTAAAAAGATATTTCTAATTAAGATATAATTTTGTTTAGTTGTTGTATAATATGTTTACAATCATTTAGTAAAAAGAGTTTTTATTAGGGGCTTTTAATGAAAAAATTCATAGCTTCTTTAAGTATTGTAGTTTTTGCTTGGGCTAGCGCTATAGGGAGTGCACAGGCAGCAAATATTGGAACATTAGTTGACTGTGACCAATCACCTGCTTTTACGAAACGCCTAAATGCAAGTGTTAAAAAATTAGAATCAAGACTATCAAAGTATGAACCAGGTACGCCACCGGCTTTAGCCTTAGAACAACAAATTGAACGCACTAAATCGCGTTTTAAACGTTATGGTGAATCTAATTTACTTTGTGGTACCGACGGATTGCCACATCTTGTTACGGATGGTGATCTAACTCATGCTTCTGAATTTATAATACCTGGCGTAATGTTTCTTTACATTACAGGTTGGATTGGTTGGGCTGGGCGTCGATACATTCAAACAGTGGCTAGTACTAAGAATCCCACAGAAAAAGAAATTATTCTTGATGTTCCACTTGCTATAAAAATTATGTTGTCCGCTTATTTTTGGCCGGTTTTAGCGTGGCAAGAATTTGTTAGTGGTGATTTCGTGGTTGCTCAAGACGATATTACGATTTCTCCGCGTTAGCGAAGATTCGAATGACTGCCTAATATTTAGATTAAATATTAAACATTTTATAAAAATGGAAATGAAACTAATTAAAAATTTTTTGTTTCTTCTACTTTCATTTGCTTTTGGACTGTCTGCGTACGCGATCGAACTAGATGAAGCGACACGTACTGTTCCACTAGACTCCTCAGGTAATTCGGTTGTTCTAACAGCTGAACAGGTAAAACGAGGAAAGCGTCTTTTTAATGCATCATGTGGTTCTTGCCATACTGGTGGTATTACGAAGACAAATCCAAACGTCGGTTTAGATATCGATGCTTTAAGTCTTGCTACCCCTAATCGAGCTAATATCCAAGGCTTAGTTGATTATTTGAAAAATCCGACAACGTATGATGGGTTAGAGTCCATTGCGGAAGTACATCCAAGTATTGCTAGTGCGGATATTTTTCCAAAAATGCGTTCATTATCCGAGGAAGACTTATTTGCGATTGCTGGACATATTTTAATTCAACCACAAATTATTTCTGAAAAATGGGGCGGTGGCAAAATTTATTATTAAATTAGCCAAATCCTACGATTTTAACAACAATCCAGAGTCATTATAAAGTAGTTAAAAAAGGGTAAAAAATAACCTATGGAAGATTTCAAAACATATTTATCCACGGCGCCTGTTTTATTGACATTGTGGATGTCTTTTACCGCTGGTCTAATTATCGAAGCCAATCGTTTTTATCCAGATGCTCTTATTTCGCCTCTTTAAATTATTCTCATAGAGGTATTTAAATTTTTTATGCATCATGCGAATACCCAAAGAACAAATATTATTAATCATTGTTCTTTGGGTATTTTACTTTATAATAGACAGTGTGGTTCAAGATTTTTAAGGATGGAATAAAATATCGTGTCAGGATCGTAAAGTTAGCAGCACTTTTTATAAAATGCCTAAAAATTTTGAACCCATCTTACGTTTTTACTTATTAAACTTTTGCTTTAGACGTGTGGCTTTTCCTGCTAAATCTCGTAAATAATAAAGTTTTGAACGTCGAACTTTGGATGATCTAATCAATTCTATCGTTTTAATTTTAGGGGAATTTACTAAAAAGCAACGTTCCACTCCTATTCCTTGCAAAACCCTCCGTACTGTTATAGTTTTATTAATTCCATGGTTCTTTTTTGCAATCACGACACCTTCAAAAGCTTGTATACGAATTTTCTCACCCTCTTTAATTTCGACACCTAATCTAACCGTATCTCCCACACTAATCATTGGTAAATCCTTCTTCGTATAAGCTGATTCAACATGTAGCATTAGATTGGTCTTATTAAAACGTTTAAATAACATTTTTTCATCACCCATACTTTATCTCTGTATTAGCTAGTTTTTTATTTATATGTTCATTATAATGGTTACTTTTCCATAGTAAACTGTTTAAAGTTTTAAAGTCTAACCTGGGAATAGAAATGATAGATTTTGATTCACTTTTATCTTTTGAATAAAAGTATGTTTGAACGTTTTACAGAAAAGGCGATAAAAGTCGTTATGATTTCACAAGAAGAATCACGACGTCTTGGCCATAACTTTGTTGGTACTGAACAAATGCTACTGGGTTTAATTGGTGAAGGTACCGGTATTGCTGCTCGTGCTTTAAAACAAGAAGGTTTAACACTACGCGACTTGCGTGCGGAAGTTGAGCGAATTATCGGTCGTGGTACGGGTTTTGTTGCAGTCGAAATTCCTTTTACACCTCGTGCTAAGTGCGTGCTGGAAGAAAGTCTAGAAATTGCACGTGACTTTGGTCATGGTTATGTAGCAACGGAGCATTTATTACTCGCATTGCTAGCCCAAGAGGATGGTGTCGCATGGCAGATTTTTAAACACTTAGAGATTGATTGTGACGCAATTCGTCATGAAGTTTTATTATATCTGGGTATTGACACGGAATCTGCTTTTTCACCAAAATCTTTACCAACTCCAGCAGGCGGTAAATTCCCAAACAATAATCGTGATTATTCCCTGGAAGATTACACGACAAATTTAACAAAACAAGCACGCGAAAATTTATTAGATCCAGTTATTGGACGTGAAAAAGAAATTGCGCGTGTGATACAAATTCTTGTACGTCGGAAAAAGAATAATCCCGTCTTAATTGGAGAACCGGGTGTAGGTAAAACTGCAGTTGCGGAGGGATTAGCGCTTCGCATTACTAGTAAGGATGTTCCTTCGATTCTAGCTAATAAGGAACTCATTTCTTTGGATATTGGACTATTACTTGCGGGTACTAAATATCGTGGTGAATTCGAAGAACGAATTAAACGTATCATGGATGAAGTTCAAAGTAACCGTGATTTAATTTTAGTTATCGACGAGGTTCATACAGTTATAGGTGCTGGTGCTGCCGAAGGTGCTATGGATGCCGCGAATATTTTAAAACCTGCACTTGCACGTGGCGAACTGCAATGTCTGGGCGCCACTACCATAGAGGAATATAGAAAAAATATTGAGAAAGACCCAGCGTTAGAAAGAAGATTCCAACCGGTAACTGTTCCAGAGCCAAGTATTGAGGATACGATTCTAATTTTAAAAGGTTTACGTGAAGCTTATGAGCTTCATCATAAAGTTGAAATTAGCGATGAGGCTGTAACAGCGGCTGCCAAGCTTGGTGCACAGTTTATTGCAGATCGATTCCTACCTGATAAAGCTATTGATTTGATCGATGAAGCCTGCGCTCGTGTTCGTATAAGTATGGCCAGTTTACCTACGAATGTTCGCGAACTTGAAGAAGAGATTAAAGCGTTGGCCAATTTAAAAGCCATGGCCCTTGCACAGCAGGACTTTGTCGCCGCAAGTAACATAAGTCTAAATGAACAAACTGCTCGTGCCCAGTTGAAATTAGCTCTTTCTTCACAGAGAATCGATGAAACTAAAAATTACAGCTCAACAATTGGATATGACGACGTTGCTATCATTGTTTCGGAATGGACGGGTATTCCAGTAACTAAGGTTTCAAAAGATGAAACGGATAAATTAGTTAAAATGGAAGAAATTTTGCACCAACGTGTTATTGGTCAACATGAAGCAGTCACTGCTGTTTCTTCCGCCATCCGTCGGGCGCGTGTTGGCTTAAAAAATCCAAATCGTCCTATAGCTAGTTTTATTTTCTCCGGTCCTACGGGTGTTGGTAAGACTGAACTAACAAAAGCATTGGCAGGTTACTTCTTTGGATCGGAAGATTCTATGGTTCGTTTAGATATGTCTGAATATATGGAACGACACCACGTTGCTAAGCTAATAGGGTCGCCGCCAGGTTACGTAGGTTTTTCAGAAGGTGGTTATTTAACAGAGGAAGTAAGACGTAAACCTTATACTCTTCTTTTGTTTGATGAAGTTGAGAAAGCGCATCCGGATGTATTCAATTTATTGCTGCAAATTCTTGAAGATGGCCGACTTACCGACTCACAAGGACGACTTATTAATTTCAAAAATACATTAGTTATTCTAACGTCAAATATCGGTGCAAAATCAATTGAAAAATCAGATGATGGTTTAGGTTTTGATGCTTCTGAAGACGAAGTTCGTGAAGCCCATCAGCGTGTTAGTGATCTTGTTCATGATGAATTAAAGCAATTTTTTAGACCCGAATTTTTAAATCGTATAGATGAAATTATCGTTTTTCAACCTCTAACGAGAAAAGATATAAAACAAATTGCTGATATCATGTTAAAAGAAATTGTGGCTCGCGTGAAAGAACAAGGTTTAGACTTAGAAATTACGGAATCTGCACGTGATAAATTAGCGATGGATGGTTTTAATCCGACATATGGTGCTCGACCTTTACGTAGAACGATAATGAGTTCGCTTGAGGATAAACTAGCATCATTGATGCTAACGGCTTCCAGTGAAGATGGCACGTCATATTTGGTTGACGTCGAATCTGACCAGATTCGTGTTACTCGTAAAAAAGAGTTATCCCCTGAGAGTTCCGATAATGCCGACGGGGTAAATTCTCGCCGTTCGGGCAGCGCACGTCAAAAGAATAAATCGCGAAATTCAAAACAGGATCAACTTTTAATTGAGAGTTAATAAATCATCGATTATAATATAAGCATGATCTTATTCTCTTGAAACCTAGGTTATCTAGGTTTCAATTAAAAATTTAGACACTAAATACTTATAGAGGTTTTGTGAAATTAGCTTATTGGATGTATTTGGGACCGGCCCATATAGGAACATTACGAGTAACATGTTCGTTTCGGAATGTTCATGCAATTATGCATGCACCGCTTGGTGATGATTATTTTAATGTAATGCGGTCTATGCTGGAACGTAAGAGAGAATTTACCCCGGTTACAACGAGTGTGGTTGATCGTCATGTCTTAGCCCGTGGTTCACAACAGAAAGTTATCCACAATATTACGCGCAAAGGTAAAGAGGAAACTCCAGATCTAGTTATTTTGACACCTACCTGTACATCGAGCATTCTGCAGGAAGATTTACAAAATTTTGTAGAACAAGCTTCTTTTGATTCTAAGATGGATATTTTGCTAGCTGACGTAAATCATTATCGTGTTAATGAATTGCAAGCGGCCGATAAAACTTTATTACAAATTGTTCAGTTCTACTTATCGCAAACTCGAATACAGTCTTCAATTATCAAAAAAACTTTGAACCCCAGCGTAAATATTATTGGTGCATTGAATTTATCATTCCATGTCCAACATGACATTGCAGAGTTGAAGCGTTTACTGGCGGATCTTAATATCGAAGTCAATTTAATTATACCTGAGGGTGCTTCTGTTAATGATCTACAGCGACTTCCGCAGGCCTGGTGTAATATTGTTCCTTATCGTGAAGTTGGTTTGCAAACGGCGCAATATTTAGAAAAACAATTTGAGATGCCGTTCGTTACAACTACTCCTATAGGTACAGTAGGCACTGCGGCCTTTATTCGTGAAATTGGACAGATTCTTCAATCTTTAGAGGCTCCGTTTTTTAATTATGAATCGTATATTCAGCGTCAAACACGTTTTATTTCCCAAGCCACGTGGTTCTCGCACTCAATTGATTGTCAAAATTTAACGGGAAAGCAAGCTGTTGTTTTTGGTGATGCAACCCATGCGGCTGCGCTGACGAAGATCCTTGCTCTTGAAATGGGTATCCATGTTTTATTCGCGGGCACCTTCTGTCGTAATGAATCTGATTGGTTTTATGAAGAGGTGCGTGATTTTTGTGATGAAGTCGTTATTTCTGACGACCACAATTTAATCGGTGATCTTATTGCAAAATTAGAACCCTCTGCAATTTTTGGCACCCAAATGGAGCGTCATGTGGGTAAACGATTAAACATTCCCTGTGCCGTAATTTCGACACCGGTACATATTCAAAATTTTCCATTAAGTTATCGCCCATTTTTAGGCTACGAGGGCGCCAATCAGATTATGGATTTAATTTATAATTCTTTTACCTTAGGTATGGAAGATCATCTTCTTGAATTGTTTAGTGGCCATGATACAAAATCAATTGGTTCAAAATCTTTAACGGATTCCGAAATTTGGTCTTTAGACGCGCAAGCTGAGTTATCAAAAATTCCTGGCTTTGTACGTGGAAAAATAAAACGAAAAACAGAAAAATTTGCGCAAGAGGCAGGTATCAGAACTATTACCGTCGAAGTCATGTACGCAGCAAGGGAAGCTGTTATGAGCTAATCATTTGTTTCAAAATTTAACCAAATCCAAGGGCGAACGACGGGACTTGAACCCGCGAATGATGGAATCACAACCCACTGCCTTAACCACTTGGCTACGCTCGCCTAATTTTAATTTAATTTAGGACTATTATAAATTAAACGAATTGATAACACAACCTTTTTGATGTTGATATGATAAATATTTATATTAATGGCCAATCATTTCTTATTTCTCGTTCTTGCAATTTTGTCGAACTTATTCAATTCTTAAAATTAAAAAAAGATTTGGTTGTTGTAGAACATAACAACTTTGTTTTGCCGAAAAATTTATGGTCACAAACGCGTCTAGAGATAAACGATCGAATTGAGTTTGTGACCATTGTTGGAGGTGGTTAAGCTTGTTAAACTAACAGCTTAGAGTTTTCTTTAATTCGTTTGTCAATTGTTCTAACCAAACCTCAATTTCTTCATGTACGAGTGTTCGTGTGTTTGATTGAAGTATTAGGCTATAAGTAAGCGTTTTATACTCTGTTGCGTCTTTTTTAAACTTATAAATATCTTTTAATTTTACACTTTTTGTAAAATTTGAAGTTTTATTTACTAAAGAATACAAAATAGTCGAACATTTTTCCACCGTCATTGAAGAAGGAACAATTATGGATAAATCTTTACTGATTTTGGGATATAAAGAATATGCTTTATGCTTAAACTGCAAAGTATTCGAATTCATTTGGCTTAAAATCGTCGCATTAATTTCAAATATGTATGTATTTGATGGAATAATATCGCTTTTTGCTTGTGCAGGATGAATTTGTGTGAAGATCCCAATTTTTTGATTTTCCACAAAAATTCCTGCGCTTCTGCCCGTGTGAAATAAATAATTTTTTGGTCTAGATATTTGTTTCACACACAACTTTTTTTGTGTTAAAAATTGCAGTAGTTCTATTACAAATGATTTTGCTTCATGCCAATTGAGTATTTCTTCTTGGTTACCCCAGTGATTTTTGTAGCTCTCGTTACTGATGAAGCCAGATAAAAAAGTAACTTCTCTGTTTTGGTGCTTTTGAAAAACTCTTGCAATTTCAAAGCCGCGGTGTATGTTATTTTGTTGTTTCTGATTATATCGTATCGCGTTTAATAAATTTAGACTCAAATTTAACTGAAGTTCTTTTCCTATGCTGGCTGGGTTTAACAAACTGTAACTTGTTTTTTGGTTGAGATTTAATGTATCTTCATTGTTAAAAGAATAATGCATTAATTCATAGAATCCATGATTTATTAGATATGATTTTACTCTCTGTATAAGATTCTCTTCATTGGTTTGATTTCCAATTTTATAAGTTGGAGGGAGTCGACTCTTGAAATGGTTAAAGCTGTATATTCTCCCTATTTCCTCTATTACATCCGTTTCCTCCTCAATATCAAATAATCGGTTTCCGGGTATAGTAATACAAAATTCCGACCCATTTGTTTCTTCGTGCTCGCTAAAATCGAATTTTAAACGGCGTAAGCATTTTACGACTTCTTCTGAATTAATTGGTTGATTGTTTGTTTTTTCACCGAGAACGTTTTTTATGCTCTGCAATTTCAAGGGAATTCGACGTCGAGCTCTGATCTTTGGATTTCCTATGATTTGGACGTCATAATAGGCTTCTTTATTTTGTAATGAGATTAATCGTAACATTCGCTGAAAAGCAAAATAAGAATTGTCTAAGTTGATTCCTTTTTCGAATAATTTTGAATTTTCAGTTTGGTAATTTAAAGATTGATTGGTCGCTTTAAAAATTTTACGTGGATATATGGGACATTCTATCAAGATTGCTCTTGTTGTAGGTTTAACAGTTACTTCGTGATTTTCTACGACTCCAGCAATAGATAAAATTTTTTCATTTGTCTTAATCAAATATGTATTATTATTAACGGATAAACATTGATTATAGCTGTCTAGTATAATACTTCCCGGTTCTGCTTTTTCTAGAGAAATGTTAAGTTTCCCTCCCTTACCTTCGAGTGTTTCTAAATCATATATGTGGATCGGCTGTCCCCATTCTAAGCGTACGTAGTTGGCTATATCCAAAATATAGTTTTTGGGTTCAAAATTATGGGAACGCAATCTTTTTTTTAGCCAGTTTGGGGATTCTGTTATTTTTATATTTTGTATTTGGGCGCTAAATAAAAGATAATTGTCTTTTTTATAGTCTAAATTTTTATGCAACTGCCCATTTTGTGGGAAATTAATTTTGTTTTTGAAAATTGAACTATACGCTAATGATATATTTGACAAAGTCATAATTTCTTGGCATATCCCAACCATAGAGTTAACATCACGCCGATTGGGTGTTATATCAATCTCCATTCGTATATCTGATTCACCATTTATTTTTTTAATCTCGATATTTTCAACCTCAAATCCACTTAACGTTAGGTTGTCTGGATTTAGACCATAGAAACTTAGCAATTTTTCTGGATTTTTTACGTTTTTTGTTGAAATTTTTGTTGCAAGTAAATTATTTAACCAATTTATTGAAATATACATATTTAAATATTCGAGTTTGCTCTAATAAAAGTTAAGTTATTCTGTTTACTAAATTGATTAAGTATATATTGAAGATCAGTCCATTCTGTTTTGTTTCTAAGGATGAAGATCGCTTCTAAGGTATGGGGTTTACCCTTTACAAAATATAAATTTAGTCGTTTCGTATTAATTATACGATTTTTGTCAATAATTGACATTCCTTTAATTTCGAATTTTTCTTCCCACCTCAAGCTAAACAGGGTTGGATTTTTAAATCGGAAAATAGCAGTACCTGTCTCACCTTTGTTTGCCTTTGTTAGTCTTATTTCTGGTACAACTTTTTCAATGATACCCGGTATAAATTCAATTCTTATTTGCATATTCTATTAGAGTACCTGGGGTGGTAGGATTCGAACCTGCGAATGGCGGAGTCAAAGTCCGCTGCCTTACCACTTGGCGACACCCCAATATTGTATATAGCTAATCTACTTTAAAGGCTTTTTGTTTTCTTGTCAATTTTATTTGAAAAAATTCTCAAACCCCATTACACAATGATGATGGAGTTTGAGAATTGTCATTATATTAATATTAAAATATTAAGCACTCGCAACAATTCCTGTTACGATAACTAGCAGGCACCATGCGGATGCCAGATTGAAAACACTGCTTTTCGAATTTTCCCACTCTTCTGGTGTTGCTAGTGCCACAGGAACACCTATAACTAGTGCAAATGAAAATAAGACAAGAACAAGAACTAAAAATGTTACCATTTTGGATTTATCCTATTATTACTGTTACAACTTTAATTATTCTAACCTAATTTTGAATTTAAATACAATTTTTCGTCTTTTTTGTTGTGGTTTCAAAATTTTTAAATTCTCGCAAGATATTTACTTTTGCCCGATTCGAAGTACTACTTATTAATGCATTCGATGGTTTTTTTAAGATCCAATATTGATTGTAGCTTAAATAGCTAATTAAAGAACTTATCATTAGGAATCCAAACCCTAGGTAAATAATGGGAATTCCTGGATCCGTCTTAATTTGTAGTCCGGTTTCCGTGATAAAGTCTAGAATACGGATTTTACCCAAATTTTCGACTTGAACTTGTTCCCCCAAATCGATTGTTCCCATAAATTTTCCGTTATCCGTAAATATTTTAAAATTACCTTCGAGGTTATTTGCGATAATAATAAAGTTTTGGTTATTATAAGAAAGCAAACTTATCCAAATATTTTTTGCATCTAAGTTACTTTGACATGGTATTTGAAAAATATTCTGATTGATTTTGACTCTTAATCCACTTATTTGCCAATCAGTCTGGTAAATAGTTAAGTCTTTAAAACGTAAAGGAAAGTTTACTTTTATAGTTTTGCGTTTCTCTTCGTTTCCTTTTCTATTAATAATCGATAAATCTGAGTAGAATTGTTTCGTATTATTTTTGTTACCATATTCAATCCAAAAATCATTTACCCGAATCCCTGCCATTGGAACTCGTGAAAAAATATTTTGATTGATGATGTTTTCAGTCTGTACGACTTCGCCTTTAGGTATAAGTTCTTGACTCTGAAACCCACCCAAAGCGGCAATTAAGGTTCCGAGCAAAATAAGTATCATGGATGCATGCACAACGATAGGTGCGAAACGACCAAGTAAGCCTTTATATGCATAAAGTCCATTTTTCTGCTGAAAAATAGTGTATTTATTTCGCTTTAGTTTTCGACTTAATTGCAGATAAGCCATATTGTTAACATTCGCCCATAACTCGTGTTTTTCAAATTCTCGTGGTTTTAGTTGAAATCTACAATTTCGTGCAAATTTTAGAATTTGAAATTGTTGGAAAAATGTGCAGCTTATAAGGCAGGTCCCAAATAATATTATAAGACTAATAAACCATACTGTCGAATATATGTGATCAAATCCAAGTTTCATTAAAAGTTGTCCTACCGTATAATTCGGAATCCAACTTTTTTGTACGTATGTGGTTAAGTAAAATTCAGAAGTTCGATTTTGTTCAATAACGGTTCCAAGAACACTTGCAATTGCGATTACTAACAATAGTAGTACGGCTATTTTTAATTGAGCTAATCTTTGGAATACTTGTTTATAAAGCGGTTGCATTTTAAATTCAAAATTTTTATTAGGCAATTCTCAGACGTCCTGATTTCGCCCACTCTTCCATTTCTTTCGTTCGTTCCGGGTCAATTTCAGATAATGGTATCATTTGATCTAAACTATCTAATATATCTTGTTCTGTAAATTCTCGATTTTCGTCAAAGGCTAAATGCATCGCTTCTATAATGACTTGTTCAATTTCAGATCCGGAAAATCCATTCGCCAATGCGCTTAATTTGGAAATATCAAAGAGTTTTTTCGTAGCTGGTCGATATCGATTTAAAACTACAGAAAAAATCTGCTTCCGTTCTTTTAAATCGGGTAATTTTACAAAAAAGATTTCATCGAATCGACCCCGTCTTATTACTTCAAGTGGCAGTGCCTCAAAATTATTAGCTGTCGCCACAACGAAAACGGGTGATTGCTTTTCGGATAACCACGTTAAAAGAGTGCTCATAACTCTATTCGTAGTGCCGCTATCTGTTCTTTGAGTGTTACTTGCAAAAGCCTTGTCAATTTCATCAATCCAGAGTATACAAGGTGACAATGCTTCAACTAGTTGTATCATTTGTCGAACGTTTCTTTCGGATTCTCCAACAATTCCGTCAAATAATCGACCTGCATCTAGTTGCAATAAAGGAAGTTGCCATTCTCCGGCGATGGCTTTTGCGGTTAAAGATTTTCCGGTTCCTTGGACTCCTGCTAACAATAACCCTCTGGGAGCTGGTAATCCATAAAGTTCGGCTTTTGAGGAGAAAGATTGTTTTCGTATTCTCAACCAATGTTTTAAGTTATTTAATCCACCTATAGCTTGAAGATTAATCGAAACATCCTGAAAATCTAAAATTTGCGTTTTTGCCACAATTTGTCTTTTCTCATTTAGTATAACTTCTATTGTTTTTTGGTTCAACGAGTTATAACGTGCCAGTGATTTTGACAATGTTTGCCTAATTTTCTCTAAAGTAAGCCCTTGGCACGCGCGCGTAAGTGTTTCAAGAAATCGGACATCTGCTTCTTGATTTAAACATTTGAATAAACGATCAAGTTCATTTCGGATTTCGCTTGGGGTTGGTAGGTTAAATTCAATAATCGTAAAAACGTTAAACAATTCAGTAGGAATTTCTATTTCGTTTGCGATTATCACTAATGTTTTAGGCTGTAGTCTTAGGGTACGAATAATATTTTTTATTTTTCGTGTTACTGAAATATCCGTAAGAAATTTGTTAAAGTCTTTCAAAATAAAAATGGCAGGTTTCTGAACTGCCATTTTTTCAATTAAATCAAGTGCCTGTAGGGGGTTTTTCGTCGCAAAACCTTTTATATTGGGATTTGAAGTGTAACCATCTACAAAATCCCAATTATATAGGGCGCGATTATCGCTATTTTTTAATATTTGTCTTAGAGTATATTCAACTCGTTCTTCCTCTTGAGTTGCGATATATACTAAAGGATATCGAGCTCGCAATATTAGGCTAAATTCATCACCAAACGTTGTCATCATGAACTATCCAGAAATACTTAGTTTTTTACGTCCTTTGCGGCGTCTTAATTTAATAACTTTTTTGCCATTTTTTGTTTTCATTCTTGCACGAAAACCGGATACACGTGTTGCTTTTCGTTTAGTCCCACCTAGTGGTCGTTTTGTCATAAGAATTACGTTTATTTAATTTTTAAAATTATGAAAATCTTGATTTCATTAGACTATACACAGAATTGTATTTGATATTTTGTATTGTTTCAACAAATAAATTATAGCCTTCTTTTTTATACTCCGATAATGGGTTAAATTGCCCATATCCACGCCATCGTATTGAATCTTTTAATATCTCAATCTCTTGTAAATGGCGTTTCCAGTTTTTATCGATTTCTAAAAGAAGAATATTTTTCTCGATTAGGCGCATTAGACCCCTAGAATAACTTTCAAATTCGGCTTCTTTCAGGTCATAACGAATCCAAAATTGTTGTTTTAAGAATTCTTGGGTTTCTTCAGGGGTCTCTAGTTTTTTGTCCATTGGAATATCTAAGGATAACCCTAACAAATAGTCTATTTCTTGTTTTTCACGTCTTAAATTTTTTTTGGTTTTTGTTCGAATAGCAAGATCAAATGCTAGCATTAGCATTTCACCATAACTTATGATTTCAGGCCTTACACTCTTATATTCTAATATCGCGCGTCGCTCACGAAAGATGGCTAAGCGTTGTATATTCAAGACTTCATCGTATTCAAAAAGTTGTTTTCTTGTATCATAAAAATAATTTTCGACTTTTTTTTGCGCATTATCTAAGCTTTGTGTTAGCGCGGGGGCATCTAAGGCCTCATCAATAAGATTTAAATTATTCATTAGTGTTTTTATTGTTTCGCCACTAAATACCCTCAACAAATTGTCATCTAAACTTAAGAAAAACCTTGACATTCCAGGATCACCTTGTCTTCCGGACCTTCCCCGCAATTGATCATCAATACGTTTCGATTCATGGCGTTCTGTTCCGATAACGTACAGACCACCAAGATCTTTTACCAATGATTTTTCTTTTTCGGATAGATACTTATTATATTTGTAAAATTCTTGAAAAATAGTTCGTAATGATTTTTGAATATTGTTAGTGGGTTTTTCCGCTTTGTTTCTAAGTACTTGCTCTATCTCTATATCTTTTAGAAATTGAAGTGTATAAACAAGCTTTTTAAATCTACTTGGATTTAACTGTGTTTTTAGGTTACTAAAATTATAATTTTTTATAGCTTGTTTTTTTACTAAATTTACACATAAGCTTTTTAGTTGTTGCTCCGCTCTAAATTCGGGATTGCCTCCTAAAATTATATCTGTACCACGACCGGCCATATTGGTTGAAACAGTAACAGCTTTATAACAACCGGCTTGGGCTATAATTTCGGCTTCTCTTTGTATATTCTCTGGTTTCGCGTTTAATAGTTGATGTGGGATTTGAAGATCTTTTAGTAACTGGGATATAATTTCTGATTTTTCTATGCTTACGGTTCCGATCAGTATAGGTTGTCCTCGTTTATAAAGTTTTTCACAGTGCAGCGCAATTTTTTTCCATTTTGTATACTCATCTCGGTAAACTAAATCTGTCAGGTCTCTTCGCTGTACTGGTTTTTCTGTTGGAATAACAACAACGGGTAAATTGTATATTTTTTGCAATTCTGCTTCGGCTGTTTTTGCCGTTCCGGTCATCCCTGATAACTTGGGGTATAATCTAAAAAAATTTTGGTAAGTTATTGACCCCAGAGTTTCGGATCCTTGTTTTATGGTTACTTTCTCTTTTGCTTCAATCGCTTGATGCAAACCTTCCCCCCACCTTCTATCCGGCATGATGCGACCAGTAAATTCATCGATGATTAAAATTTCATTATCCTTGACTATATAATTTGTTTCTTTCAAAAACAAAGACTGTGCTTTCAAGGAATTGATGATGTATGGAATCCACGGATCATTTACGCTATAAAGATCTTTTGTTTCTAGTAACTTTTCTGCTTGTTTTATGCCTAGATTCGTTAAAGTTATTGTTTTTAATTTTTCGTCGACTTTAAAGTGAATCTCGGGTTTTAAATACTTCGTAATTTCATCCGCAATTACATATTTTTCAATGGGTATATCCTGTGCCTCAGAAATTATTAGAGGTGTTCGTGCTTCATCAATAAGAATTGAATCGACTTCATCAACGATACAGTAGTTATAAGGTCTTTGCACAATTTCATCGATTGAATTGGCCATGTTATCTCGTAAATAATCAAAGGCTAGTTCACTATTTGTTACGTATGTTATGTCGGCTGCATAGTTTCGTCGTCTTTGATTTGAATCCATTCCTTCTTGTATTAATCCGACGGATAGACCTAATGCCCGATATATTTGTCCCATCCATTGTTCGTCCCTTTTTGCAAGATAATCATTAACAGTCACGACGTGCGAACCTCGCATGGTTAATGCGTTTAAAACGACGGGAAGCGTTGCTACTAGCGTTTTACCTTCGCCGGTTTTCATCTCGGCAATTTTACCTTCGTTTAATACATAGCCCCCCAGAATTTGGCTATCAAAATGTCTTAACCCTAATATTCTTCGGCTCATTTCCCTCGTTAAGGCGAAGCTCTCGGGCAGTATGCTATGGATGTTTTGTTCAGTTTGATATTGCTTTGTTAATCGGTTTATATACTCTCGTATTTCGAAGTCTTGAAGGTTTTTAATAATGGGTTCGAGACTATTAATCTTCACTAAGGTTTTTTCAGCTTCCGCTAATTCGTTTTTTTCAAAGGTTTTAAAAATATTGAACATAGTTATAAAATTTTCTGGCTTTTAGATTTAAGAATCTCTAATCTTTCTATCTTCGTTTTCGTATCTTAAATTATAATAAGGTCAGACATACTATTCTTAAAGGTAATATATGATTGGGTTAACTGAATTTATCGCATTCGATTTGGCGAATGCTTCCTTTTTAGTTTTATTTTATACTACGGTTGCTTATTGGTTAAGCATAAAATATCAGCGGTTGACAATACTTAAAAACTTATGTTGGATTGGTGTTGTAAGCTCAAATTTGTTCCTATTTTTATTATTATTCTCACGTTGGATACTCGCGTCGTATTTTCCATTAAGTAATCTTTATGAATCCTTGTTATTCTTAGATTGGTGTTTGTTATTCATTCTCCTTTTTATAGAGACAAAAACGCAAACAAAATTAATGGGAGCTATTATTCTTCCGATAATTTTATTGATTATTACATTTGCAAGTTTAGTGTTGCCTCCTGTTATGCAAGAATCTTCACCTTTAGTTCCAGCATTACAATCTAATTGGTTAATGATGCATGTGAGCATGATGATGTTAAGCTACGCAACGCTGATTATAGGCTCACTTCTTTCAATTCTTTTTCTAGTTCTTTCCTTGTCAAAAATTCCAGCTTTAACTCGTGTTGATGCAAAATCATTAGGTTTGCCAAGCTTTTCTTCAAATCTGCTATCAAACATCGACAACTGGAGTTACCGTATAATTGGTTTGGGTTTTCCATTTTTAACAGTAGGCATTATAGCAGGTGCGGTTTGGGCAAACGAAGCCTGGGGTTCCTATTGGAGTTGGGACCCTAAAGAAACCTGGGCATTAATTACATGGTTAGTTTTTGCTTCTTATATTCATGCACGTCTAACAAAAGGTTTGCGGGGTACCCAAGCCGCTGCGTTAGGTTCGCTTGGCTTTATTGTTGTTTGGATATGCTACTTAGGTGTTAATTTTTGGGTCAAGGTTTACATAGTTATGGTTTTCTTTCTTAATTGATGTTTTTATCTTACAAAACTCTAAATATTATGATATAATCCCAGAAACTTTAAAATTATTATAAATTTCTTATGCATTATGCTATTGTGGAAATCGGTGGTCGGCAGATATGGGTAGAAAATGGTAATTATTTTTTCACAGATCGTTTATCTATACCACCTGGAACAAATGTTTCGTTGACGCGTGTCCTTCTAGCAAATATGGATGGAAAACTTCACCTTGGCCATCCATATTTAAAGACCGGTGCCGTTGTAGGTGAAGTTCTAGAACATGTTCAGGGCCCAAAATTGATTTCTTATAAAATGAAATCCAAGAAAAAGTATAAGCGGAAACAGGGTCATCGTCAGTTACTAACTAAATTGCTTATCAAAAACATAACTATATAAATTTTCTAATATGGCGCATAAAAAAGGAGCAGGCAGTACAAAAATGGTCGTGATTCGAATTCAAAACGTTTGGGTGTAAAAGTTTTTGGAGGGGCTCCGATATTGGCCGGTGGCATTATTGTTCGCCAACGCGGTTTGAATTTTAAACCTGGAACAAATGTTGGTTGCGGTAAAGATTTTACCTTATTTGCTTTAAAACCTGGTATTGTTAAGTTCGAAGCACTTACTCATTCCATTAAGAAGGTTAATGTATTAATTTCCTAATTTCTAAGATTTTTCTATTTTCATTCCCACTGTATTTTGTATAATGTATCATGTGATATTACGTACAGTGGGATATGATAAAACTTTGTGCAAAACAAGCGTCCTTAGTTCAGTTGGTAGAACGTTGGTCTCCAAAACCAAATGTCGAGGGTTCAAGTCCTTCAGGACGCGCTAAGTATTGCTTTTTCGCTCTAATTCTTATAAACTCTGACAAATATAAATTGTATTTTTTGTGTTTCAGAACAAATTAAACTTTAGGTATGGCAAAAAAGGTCGTTGCTATTATAAAATTAGCTTTACCCGCGGGTAAAGCAACTCCAGCACCACCAGTTGGTCCAGCATTAGGACAACACGGGGCTAACATTGCAGCTTTCTGTAAAGAGTATAATGCAAAAACAGCGGACAAAGTTGATTTAATTATTCCTGTAGAAATTTCAGTTTACGAAGATCGGAGTTATTCCTTTGTTTTAAAAACGCCCCCAGCCTCAGTTCTTTTAGTTAAAGCCGCCAATCTGAAAAAAGGTGCTGCCGAACCTAATAAGGTTACGGTAGGATCGGTCACATTAGCACAACTTGAGGAAATTGCAAAAATAAAACTGCCCGATTTAAATACCCAGAACGTCGCAAGTGCTATGCGAATTGTTGCGGGTACAGCTCGAAATATGGGTATTACTATTACAGATTAGTTATTAAATAAAATATTTTGAAAAATTAACATAGTTATGCGAACTATATCGAAAAGGTTATTAAAGGAACGCGCTAAGGTCGATAACAGACTTTTATACGACGTTACTAATGCGTTAAAATTAGTCAAAGCAACGTCATCGGCAAAATTTAATGAATCAATTGAAGCCCATATTTCTCTTAATTTAGACCCTAAATATGCGGATCAACAGTTAAGGACGACAGTAATCTTGCCGCATGGTACTGGACGATCTATTAAAATAGCGGTATTATCTACTCCTGACAAAATAGATATAGCTAAAGCAGCAGGTGCCGACATTGTTGGTACGGATGATCTTGTTGAAGAGATTTCAAAAGGTATTTTAGATTTTGATCTTCTTATAGCAACGCCAGAGATGATGCCGAAGTTAGCTAAATTAGGACGCGTATTAGGCCCGAAGGGGCTAATGCCTTCACCAAAAGCTGGAACTGTTAGTACAGATCTTGAGCAAACTATAAAAGATTTTAAGAGGGGTAAGTTAGAATATCGAGTAGACAAGACCGGTATTGTTCATATTAGTTTTGGTAAAAAAATTTTTTCCGAAGATCAATTGTCAGATAATTTATATGCGTTTTATAGATCTGTTGAAAAAAATAAACCACCAGGTGTAAAAGGCAAATATATTAAAAATCTTGCGATTTGCTCAACCATGGGCCCCTCTATTTTTATTGACTTAAGTTCCCTAGTCTAAAATAAATTTTGCTTAGTTTATTCATACAAAAATTTTAACTAAAATATTATGACTACAAAAATTGATGAAATAATGCAACAGCTTCAGACTTTAACATTGCTGGAAGCTTCAGAGTTAGTAGAAAAAATCGAACAGACATTTGGAGTAGATGCTTCATCTGGTGGCGGCATGATGATGATGCCAGGTGCCCCAATGTCTGGTGCGGCAGCGCCTGTGGAAGAAGTGGAGGAAAAAACCGAATTTGATTTATTACTTGCGGAAGTGCCTGCAGATAAAAAGATAGCGGTTTTAAAAGTTGTACGAGGTATTACGGGTCTAGGTCTTAAAGAAGCAAAAGAGTTAGTTGAATCGGCTCCGAAAGTAATTCAAGCAACAATGGCTAAGGAAGCAGCCGAAACGGCTAAAAAACAACTAGAGGAAGCGGGTGCTAAGGTTGAGCTTAAGTAATTAAATAGAGTTAGATATACTAAAAAAACCAACTACCTATGAATAATCATAGGTAGTTGGTTTTTTTTTAGAATAACCCCAAAGTTACAGCTTTTGTAATAGGTAGACATGCCCCAATACCAAACCAGATGGCAAAAATAGTACCAAATAAAAATACTGCCATCGCTAATGGTCGTCTAAATGGATTTTGAAATTTATTTACATTTTCAATAAAAGGAACAGTAATTAGACCTGCAGGAACCGCCGCCATCGCCAATACTCCTAGAAGTTTGTTTGGTAAAACCCTTAGTAGGTTAAAAGTTGGGAAAAAGTACCATTCAGGTAAAATTTCCAAAGGTGTTGCAAATGGATCGGCTTTTTCACCAATTGCTGATGGTTCTAAAACCGCTAGTCCAATCAGAATAGCAAACGTTCCTAGTATTACAACTGGGAATATATATAATAGGTCATTAGGCCAGGCAGGCTCACCATAATAATTATGGCCCATCCCTTTAGCCAGTTTAGCTCGTAGTTTTGGATCCGTTAAATCGGGTTTTTTAATAACACTCATATGTTTTTAGTTTATAAAGAGAATAATATAAGGAAATCGATTTATCTAATTATTTTATAGAGGCCCTGATATGCCTTGTTTTCGAATCATTAAGAAATGCGCGAGCATCAGAATTGCTGCTGCTACTGGTAGTAGAAAAGTATGCGCGCTATAAAAACGGGTCAATGTTCCTTGTCCTACACTCACGCCTCCGCGTAGAAGATAGAGGATTGGTGTTCCAATAACGGGGATTGCTTCAGGCACACCGGTTACGATTTTACAAGCCCAGAACCCTACTTGATCCCACGGCAATGAATAGCCAGTAACACCAAAAGAAACTGTTACAACGGCAAGAATTACACCTGTAACCCATGTTAATTCGCGAGGTTTCTTAAAACCACCGGTCAAATATACGCGAAAAACATGTAGAATCATCATTAATACCATCATACTAGCGGACCAACGGTGAATAGATCTAATTAACCATCCAAAATTTACTTGGGTCATAATATATTCTACGGATGCGAAGGCCTCCGTTACTGTTGGGCGGTAGTAAAATGTCATTGCGAACCCCGTTGCCACCTGTACTAGGAAACATGTAAGCACGATTCCACCGAAGCAATAAAATATATTCACGTGTGGAGGAACATACTTGCTTGTAATATCATCTGCGATAGCTTGAACTTCAAGTCGTTCTTCAAACCAGTCGTAAACTTTGCTCATAAATATAACTTTTTCAATCAACGCAGTTAGGCAAAATTATTTTGTTGTTACTTATTTACTTATTATTATTTATTATACGTCAAACTAAACTATTTACAATCGCTTTTTATTTCTGGTACAATCTGTGTACATCTTATAACCTAAATTATATTATTAAATATGAAGATCCTTAAAGATAGAAACACTTACAAATCCATGGTTATTCTAGGTCCAAATTGCTCAGATTCCGAATTAAAGTCGATCGCTTCAAGTTATGCACGCGAACTAAAAGGCCTAGGTGCAACCGCTATTTCGATAGTTTCTCGAGGGCAACGTGATTTGGCCTATATGATTCAAAATTCTAGTTTTGGCTATTATATTGAAATGTGTTTTGAATCTTCACCGCAAATTCTACCCACATATGAAGCGCGTTTGAAGCTTGATAAAAATGTTTTACGCTACTTAGTTTTGAATATCAATTAATAATAGGTTATTTTTAGATTGTTAGAGGTAGGTGGCGGAATAGGTAGACGCATCACACTCAAAATGTGACAATTAATATTGTGAGGGTTCGAGTCCCTTCCTACCTAAGTCATGCGTTAAAACGCATTTTTAAATAAACAATATGGGTTTATTTTTTAAGAACATATTTATTATTACTTTGATTTTATTTTTCAATTATTATGACAATTTTAGTAATCGGCGGAACAGGCACATTGGGTCGTCAAGTTGTTCGCCAAGCTTTAACTGAGGGTTATCAGGTTCGATGCCTTGTCCGAAATATTCGAAAAGCGAATTTTTTGAAAGAATGGGGTGCGGAGCTAGTCTATGGTGATTTTACTATTCCGGAAACCTTACCCTTAGCTCTACGTGGTATATCTATTGTCATAGACGCAGCGACTTCGCGGCCGGAAGACGACTCAGCGAGTTTGACACAAGTAGATTACGTAGGTAAATTAGCTCTTATTCGAGCTTCCCAAGTTGCGCAAATAAAACAGTATGTCTTTTTTTCCATAATTCAAAATCAGAATTTCAGTATTCCACTAATGAAATTTAAAAAACAGATAGAGAATACACTACGCGAGAGTACTCTAACTTACACAATTTACCAGCTTTCCGGGTTTTATCAGGGGCTAATAGCACAATATGCGGTTCCGATTCTGGATCAAGAAACAATTTGGTTAACGGATGACGCAACTTCGATTAATTATTTGAATAGTCAAGATATTGCTAAATTTTGTCTTCGCGGTCTACAAATCGAGGAATCACAAAATAAAACATTCGCTCTCACAGGCAAAAAGACATGGTTATCGTCAGATATCATAAAACTTTGTGAGACACTTTCAGGTCAAACGGCTCAAATCCGTTATGTCCCTATTCTTAGTTTAAAAATTTTACGTTCTTTGTTTGGTTTTAGCAAATGGGGTTGGCCCATACACGATCGACTAGCGTTCTCGGAGATTTTATCGACAGTTTCAAAATTTGGTCTTGAAACTTCTTTAGTGAATATTTGTAAACTTTTTCAAATTCATTTCGAAGATATTTTATCTTTAGAAGATTATTTCCAAGAGTATTTTGAAACGATGTTAGATAAGCTTCGTAATCTAAATTACGATCAAACACAGGCTACTAAGAGAAAGGATCTTACTTTTTAATTTAATTTTTGATATTTAGATTATAATATCACTACGGAGATTAAGGTCTTTTAAGCGGAAGGGGTTTGACCGTAATATACTAATAATTCTTTTTCTCATTTGAGGTAATTTATATGTTAACTTTAAAAATTTTAGTTTATACCACTGTTGTATTCTTTGTTTCATTATTTATTTTTGGTTTCCTATCAAGCGATCCTTCGCGTAACCCATATCGTAAAGATTTAGAATAAATCGAAAAATAAACGTAGCACCCAGGATTAAAAATCTGGGTGCTACGTTTTATTGTTACAAATTAGAAATTCATTTCCGCGGCTTGAACTTTTTCAAATTGTTTCTTTTTAATAACTAAGAAGATTTGTGTTAATACAATAAAGAAACATAGGGCCATGTATCCATAGATACGGGCAGGGCTTTGTAGCACAATTTCTGCCTCAGCTTGTCCAAAGCCACCGACATTCGGATCTTTAGTTAATGGTTGTTCTAAAACTACAGTTTTCCCTTTTAGCACAGCTAAATCTAAACCTTTCGGAATTTGTTGAGAAATTTTTTCACCGTCTTTCGTTTTTATTACGAGTTCATATCCCCCTTTTTCGACATTTATAATGTCAACAATTTGTCCAGCTTTTGTTGCTAGAATGGCGTTATTGTTTGTTTTGTCACCTGTGGGGTTTACTTGTCCACGTCCACGATTTCCACCTGCGTATATCGGATATTTCAGATAGTTTATAGTCTTATTTGTTTCCGGATCCGGTGCTAGAATAGGAAAAATAATTTCTTGATGCTTGTCTCCAGGTATTGGTCCTACGACTAAAATGTTTTCCGCTTTTGCACTGTACGGAGAAATATAGACACCCTTATTTTTTTCCTTTATTTCCTTTGAAACCTTATCTGCCGGGGCTAACTTAAAACCGTCAGGTAGGATTACCACTGCTCCCACGTTTAAGCCACCTTTTGTTCCGCCGGCTAAGATTTGTTTTGAATTTGTATCATAAGGGATTTTTACTACTGTCTCGAATACCGAATTTGGTAAAACAGCTTGTGGCGTTTCAAGTTCCACGGGTTTTTGTGCTAAGTGACAATTTGCGCAGGCAATTCGGCCATTTGCTTCACGTGGGTTGGCATAGGCTTGTTGTGCGTAAATTGGAAATGCGTTTGCCGCTTCGCTTATAAATAAGGCACTAGTTATACTTAAACCCACCAGGAGTTTATTAAATTTTTTTAGATTCCATGAAAGTTCTATCATATTTATTCAAGTAAAGATTTCACTTTTTTGTTACATAAAGTCGTACCAATTCTTTTGTTAGCGTTGTATTATAAGTAAAATTCCTGCTCCTAAGAAATACAGAAATAAAATTGCGCCAGACAAAAGTAATTGTGTTATAGGATCCGTTGATGGTGTTAAGATGGCACCAATAATTGTGGCAATTAATATGACATAACGCCATAGTTTTAACATCTCTGCCCCCGAGATGATTCCCAGAATACCCAGGATCACCTGTAAAATCGGGATTTGAAATGCGAGTCCAGTTGTATAGAATAATACCAGAATAAAATCAAAGTATTGATTGAATGACCATAAAGGTTCAATTATCTCTGAACTATAAGAGATAAAAAACTGGAGAGCTGCTGGTATTAGGTAAAAATACGAGAAAAACAGACTTAAAAAAAATAAGCTTGTTGATCCAATTAGTAGAGGCAAGATTATTTGTTTTTCATTACGTGTTAAGCCAGGAATAATGAATAGCGTTAACTGGCTTAGCATTAGTGGACTTGTTAGTAGAATACCAGTATATATCGAAATTTTCACAGTCGAAAGAAAATATTCGCCCGGAGAAAGTTGAAAAAACCTAATATTTTGTACTGGTAGTTCTAGAAGTTTAACGATCTGTTTAACCTCAATAAAAGCGATTAAAGATATTAATAATAGCCCTAATAAAATATGAAAGCTTCGTTGCCTTAGCTCTTCGATATGTTCCGTAAAAGGAAGTTCTAAACTTGGAAATGATTTAAAATTTTTTTTAAACTTAAATCCACTTACTTCATAACGATTTAACATTCTTGTAATCCTCTACTAATTTTTTAATTCACCATTATTCCTCGTTTACATTTAGGGATGTCTTTTTCGGAACTCGTATCTAAACTTTTAATATTTAAAGGAACGTCAAAGCTTGGACTCTTGCGGATATTCTTTTTAGGTTTTGAGAAGCGTCAATTTTTTCTCTATCTGTTTTTGCATTTTCTAAGATAAGTGATGCTTTTTCTAGTTCTGCACGTGCCGCATTAATATCACCTTCTTTTATTTCTTCGACACCATTTACTAAAACAGTTACTTCGTCATTTTCGACTTCTGCGAAACCGCCAAGTAAAACCATCGGAGTCCAATTATTGTCAACGCGAATTCTTAATACGCCAATTTCTAATGCTGTGATTAAGGATGCATGGCTAGTCAAAATACCTAGTTGTCCTGTCGTGCTCGGAAGAATAGCTTCCTCGGCAGTTGTATTCCATACAATTTTATCCGGTGTAATTACTCTTATTGTTAAGCTCATTTATACTCCTTTCTCACCAGGGTTATGCAGATTTCAGTTTATCAGCTTTTTCGATTGCTTCGTTAATATCTCCAACTAAGTAGAACGCTTGCTCTGGTAGATCGTCTAGTTCTCCATCTAGGATCATTGTGAATCCTTTTTTAGTTTCTTCTAAAGAAACGTATTTTCCAGGAGAGCCTGTAAACACTTCTGCAACGAAGAATGGTTGAGATAGAAATCGTTCAATTTTACGAGCACGAGATACAACTTGACGATCTTCTTCTGAAAGCTCATCTATACCAAGAATTGCAATAATATCTTGAAGTTCTTTATATCGCTGTAGGGTTTCTTTTACCCGTTGTGCTACTGCGTAGTGTTCATCACCCACTATGGCCGGTTGTAACATTGTCGATGTTGAATCCAAAGGATCTACGGCCGGGTAAATGCCTTTTGATGCTAAACCGCGCGAAAGTACAGTTGTAGCATCTAAATGTGCAAATGTCGTTGCTGGGGCAGGATCCGTTAAGTCATCTGCTGGAACGTACACGGCCTGGATAGATGTTATTGAACCTTGCGTAGTTGAAGTAATTCGCTCTTGCAAGGTACCCATTTCCGTCGCTAATGTTGGTTGATAACCTACGGCCGATGGCATGCGGCCAAGCAGTGCGGATACTTCAGAACCAGCTTGAACGAATCGGAAAATATTATCGATAAATAATAACACATCTTGTTTATTGACGTCCCGGAAATATTCTGCCATTGTTAGTGCTGATAAACCAACGCGCATTCTTGCCCCAGGTGGCTCATTCATTTGTCCATATACTAAGGCTACTTTGGAGTCTTTCAAACTTGTTTCGTTAATAACGCCCGATTCCTTCATTTCCATGTAAAGATCGTTACCCTCACGCGTGCGCTCTCCCACACCGCCGAATACGGAAACACCACCATGTGCTTTTGCAATATTATTAATTAGTTCCATAATTAATACGGTTTTTCCTACGCCAGCACCGCCAAAAAGACCAATTTTACCCCCACGACGATACGGCGCTAGTAAGTCAACTACTTTAATTCCAGTCTCGAAAATAGAAGGCTTTGTTTCTAGATCTGTAAACGCCGGAGCATCACGATGTATGGGTGAACGTGTTACATTTGCTTCAATGGCAATTCCATTATCTACAGGATCACCTAGGATGTTAAAAATACGTCCTAGTGTCGCTGTTCCTACCGGAACAGAAATTGGTGCACCTGTGTCAATTACTTCCATTCCTCGCTGTAATCCGTCCGTAGAACTCATTGAAACGGCCCGCACTTTGTTGTCACCTAAAAGTTGTTGTACTTCACATGTTACTGTTTTTTCACCATCAGTCACAGTAATCGCGTTGAATATTTTTGGAAGGTCTCCCGTAGGAAACACTACATCTAGTACAGGACCTATTATTTGCGTGATATAACCGGTTTTCGTCGTTGTTTCAAGCATTGAACGTTGATTTTATGTTGTAAACAATCAATAGGATTTCTTTTAAATTTTTAACTTCGTCCGGTAGTTTTTAGCCAGTTTTGGGCTTCAATATAATTATTCGGAGCCAACCTAATGGCTTGTCTCCAGTACTCTCCAGCTTTATCAAATAAAGTTCTAGCAATTTCAACGTTTTCTGCTTCAACAGCTTTCACTCCCTGATAATGGTAAATAACCGCGATGTTGTTTAATGCTTGAGGTAGATTTGGATTTAGTTCTAATGCTTGGTGATAATACTCTAAGGCTTTCAAATATTTACCATTGTTGGAATAAATTAAGCCAACATTGTAAAGTATATAGCTCCGGTCATATGGATCTTCTTCGATTTGCAATGCTTCATAGTAGTTTTCCAGTGCTTCTGCATATTCGCCCTCGGATTGCGCAGACATACCATCACGGTAATATGCAAAAGCTTGTTTCTCTTGTTTGCTCGCTGGAAAAAGTTTTAGAAGTATATCCGCGATAATGGTAAAGGTCTTATCAATAAAATTGTCGTTTTTTTGTATTCGGCCCATTTAATATTTGTATTTAACAAGCTTCTTTTTCTAGTCACTAGTTTTTATCTTTTAGCACAAAAGGAAGCAAACTCAGAATCCTTGCTCGTTTTACTGCTTTTTTTAAATTTTTCTGTTGTTTTACCGTTAAGTTTGTTCGTCGGCGTGGAAGAATTTTCCCGTGTTCTGTTATAAATGTTTTAAGTAATTCAATATCCTTGTATTGAATTTCTTGGTTTATCATTAACGGCGATGCTTTTCTTTTTTTTCTATCAGTGGAAGCCATATTCTATTACACTTATATTTTAACGTTTTTTTAAATAGTTATTTAATTTCTTTGTGCGAAGTATGTTGGTTGCAGTATTTGCAAAATTTTTTTAGTTCCAGGCGATCAGGTGTATTTTTACGATTCTTTTTAGTAGTATAGCGAGATACACCGGATTTTCTTTGGTTATCGTTACTGCGACATTCCGTACATTCCAATGTTATTACTAATCTTGTGCCCTTTGCTTTAGCCATTTTTATATCTGATTAAATAAATTATTCTTTTCTAGCATTGTCCCATAATATTCCTATTATTCCAAGGTTTAAAGTCGATGAGTATTAACTTTGAAGCTTGTTCAATAGCATTCAATTGTATACAATACCTGAAAGAATCTAGTATTAGTAATATTCAATTTTAAGCATATATACAATAAATTTTTATAGCTGAACATTTAATCACAACTATGGCCAACATAAAATCCGCAATAAAACGAATAAAAATCGCAAATCGAAACAATTTACAAAATAAAATTTATTTATCTAAGATAAAAACTTCGACAAAGAATTATTTTTCGGTTTTATCTGACCTTGAGAATTCACCGACCGAAGAAAACCGATTGAAAGCAATAAAATCTCTTTCTTTATTATTTAGTCGCATTGATAAGGCAGTTAAACGTCAGGTTTTACATAAGAATACTGCGGCACGGAAAAAAGCGCGATTAAGTACAAAATTAAATCAAGCAAATTAGAATCTCAATAAGTTTTCCTCCTTGGGGCTTTTCTTAATGTATGAAATTGATCCTTTTGTTTGTTGAATTTTTCCGATGAATCGCTAATATATGCAAAAGAAAGCCTTTTTGACAACTTTACCGGATTTTGTTGAAATTCAACGTTCGAGTTTTTGCTGGTTCTTACTTCATGGTTTGCGCGAGGAACTCGAAAATTTTTCAACAATTTCCGATTTGACGCGTACAATTGAATTAAATATTTTTGGTGAAGATTATAGAATTAGAAAACCTTCTTTTTCTATTGCAGAGTCCAAACAACGCGACGGAACCTATAGTGTTCAAATCTACGTTCCAATGTCAATATTCGTTTTTAATCGTAATTCATTAAATAAGCGAGTTAATGTATTGATTGGGGAAATTCCGCTGATGACGGATCGAGGTACCTTCGTTATTAATGGTTGTGAACGTGTGGTTATTAATCAAATTTTACGAAGCCCTGGCGTTTATTTCAAGGAAGATTCTACACGTAAGGGCGAATCGATATATACAGCAACAGTTGTACCTAATCGTGGTTCATGGTTAAAGTTTGAGCTTAATACCAAGAAGCAAATCTTAATTTATCTTGACAAGACCGAAAAAACGTCGTTATCTGATTTTTTATCAGCTCTCGGTATGAATATTGCCGATTTACGATCATCCCTTACTTACCCCGAATTTTTTCAATTACTTTCTACACGTACAGAGAAATTGAAACGAGACTCAACTAGCTCCTTAGGTTTTTTCGATAGTCGGATTTTTGATCCTAAGATCTATGATATTGGTTTAGTTGGTCGCTATAAGTTGAATAAAACATTCAATTTAAATTTGCCTGCAGATTTGACAACATTAACTAATCAAGATTTTACGGCAATTTTAAATAAATTGATCTGTTTAAACTACAAGGATGCTGAATTCGATGATATAGATCACTTACAAAATAGACGCGTACGTTCCGTCGGTGAGCTTTTACAAATTCAATTTCGTTCTGGCTTGACTCGCTTAGAAAGAATATTGTCGGAACGTATGACAATCTGTGACCCCAATGTTCTTAGGGTAACGACATTGGTCAACCCGAAACCTATTATATCTATGATGCGGGAGTTTTTTGGTTCGAGCCAACTTTCCCAATTTCTTGACCAAACGAATCCTCTTGCCGAACTTACACATAAAAGGAGAATTAGTGGTCTAGGCCCAGGTGGATTTAGTCGAGATCATGTTAGTTTTACAGTTCGAGACATCCATCCTAGTCATTATGGTCGTGTCTGTCCAATCGAAACTCCCGAGGGTCAAAATGCAGGATTAATTGCTTCATTAGCTTCGTATGCGCGAGTTAATTCTTTTGGTTTTATTGAAACACCATTTTTTCAGGTTAAAAATGGTTTTGTATTGAAGAATTACCCTGCAATTTATTTAACCGCTGATGAAGAACGCCAATTGAAGATTGCTCCCGCCGATTTAGTTTTGGATCTTCAAAACAAGATTCAACAAGATAACGTTACTGTAAGATTCCAGGAGGAATTAGAAATTGTTCCTGTTACAGAAGTAGAATTAATGGCAGTGTCAGCGATTCAAATTGTATCCGCGGCTACGGCTTTGATTCCATTTTTGGAGCATGATGATGCGAATCGTGCCCTAATGGGATCAAATATGCAACGTCAAGCGGTTCCACTATTGTACCCTACGAAACCCATTGTGGGTACTGGTCTGGAAACGCAACTTGCGGCGGATACAGGTATGGTTGTTATAACCTATTCGGATGGGGTCGTAAATACTGTAACTAATTCTATGATATTAGTTCGAAACGGTTTTGGCAAGGTAATTTCTTATGCACTTCATAAGTATATGAGGTCTAATCAAGATACTTGCGTAAACCAACGACCTATAGTTTGGGAACATGAGGAAGTTAAATCTGGACAAATTATTGCTGATGGTCCAGGAACCGATATGGGGGAACTAGCATTAGGACAAAACATCTTAGTTGCATATATGCCTTGGGAAGGTTATAACTTTGAAGATGCACTTCTTGTGAATGAGAGATTAGTTTTTGCAGATTTGTTTACGTCCATACATATTGAAAAGTATGATCTGGAAGTTCGCGAGACTAAAGTTGGCCTAGAGCAATTGAGTTCGGATATTCCCAATGTAAGTAAAAAATCTTTGTTACATTTGGATGAAAACGGTATTGTTAAAAAGGGGACATTTGTAACGGCTGGTGATATTCTCGTGGGTAAAGTGACCCCTCGGGAAGAAGCGGATGAAATCCCGGAAGGGCGCTTACTTCGGGCTATTTTTGGTGAAAAAAATTTAGGTATGATCGATAATTCCTTAAGGGTTCCAAATGGAAGCTATGGTCGTGTCTTAGATATTCGCGTCTTCTCGCGTGAAAACGGGGATGATTTGCCGGCCTATACCGATTCATTAGTCCGAGTATTCTTAGCGCAAATGCGTAAAATTCAGGTCGGCGATAAAATTGCGGGTAGACACGGTAATAAAGGTATAATATCACGGATCCTTCCTCGTCAGGATATGCCTTTTCTACCCGATGGTACAGCTATCGATTTAATTTTAAATCCTTTGGGTGTACCGTCGCGCATGAACGTAGGTCAGCTTTTTGAAGGTTTATTTGGTCTAGCGGGGGACTGTTTAAATGTGAGATTTAAGCTGCAGCCATTTGATGAAATGTATGGACCTGAGGCATCGCGTACACTTATTAATCAGACTCTAAAATCTGCTTCTTGTCTCAAATCCTTTCCTTGGTTAATGAATTTTAATGCTCCTGGGAAACTTAATCTTTGTGATGGGCGAACAGGACAATATTTTGATAATCCTTTGACGGTTTGTAAGAGCTATATTCTAAAGCTTGTGCACCTTGTGGATGATAAGATACATGCTCGTTCTACGGGACCTTATTCCCTAGTCACACAACAGCCACTTGGGGGCCGTTCTCAACAGGGAGGTCAAAGATTTGGAGAAATGGAAGTGTGGGCATTAGAAGCATTTGGGGCCGCATATACGTTGCAAGAACTTCTAACCATAAAGTCGGATGATATGCCAGGGCGCAATTCTGCGTTAAATGCGATTGTAAAAGGTGAAAAAATACCAAAACCAGGTATTCCCGAATCATTTAAGGTATTAATATTAGAACTGCAGTCATTAGGCTTAGATATTGGAACATATCAAATTCACGAGAATGCTTTCGGGCAATTAAACGGGATAGAAATCGATTTAATGGAAAGAGCGCAATTTAATTCTAATGTAGTGCTTCCAACTTACCAATCTTTAGAAATTCTTTAATATAAAAATTTAATGATAAGTAAGTCTATGTCAACAAGTTTGGCCTCCTTTGATTATATAAAGATAAACTTAGCGTCCCCGACACGAATTAAAGAATGGGGTACTCGTACATTGCCTAATGGTTACGTCGTTGGTGAAGTTCAAAAACCTGAAACAATCAATTATCGAACATTTAAACCTGAAATGGATGGGTTATTTTGCGAAAAGATATTTGGCCCAGTTCGAAATTGGGAATGTCATTGTGGTCGTTATCGTCGCGTTGAACCCAGTAAAATTCTTGTTTGTGAGCGTTGTAATGTGGAAGTTACAGAATCACGGGTACGTCGTCATAGAATGGGTTATATAAACCTTATAGCTCCGGTAACTCATTTATGGTTTTTGAAGGGTATCCCTAGTTATTTAAGTCTAGTCTTAAAACGACCTGTCGATGTTTTGATGGAGATAATATATTTTCGTCAGTATCTCGTTTTTGGAACTGCCGGTCTAACCAATGTCGAGAATAATTTGACAAATAATTCAAATTTCGAAGATTATCTTTATAATTACGATGATTCGGAGATTTTTCCTCAGCCAAAAGCAAAAATTGGTGCTGAAGCCATAGATTATTTACTAAAAAATTTGGATTTAGGTCTGGAAGTTCAAAAAAACCGTCTTGCTTTACTGTTGTTTGACAATAATTTTAATTTTATAGAGCAAACGGATTCAGATCGTATTATTCAGATGGATACTCGTGAAAAGCTAGTCCGTCGTATTCGTTTACTTGAAAATTTTATTGCCACTGAATCGCATCCGAGTTGGATGATTTTAAAAGTAATACCTGTTATTCCGCCGGGTTTAAGGCCTATGGTTCAATTAGATGGTGGCCGGTTTGCTACTTCTGATCTTAATGAATTATATCGTCGAGTTATTACTCGAAATAACAGACTTGCTCGTTTGTTAAAAATTTACGCCCCAGCGATTATCGTACATAACGAAAAACGTATGTTGCAAGAGGCTGTCGACGCACTTATTGATAACGGTAAAAGGACACGCAAAGCTCATGGTGCCAACAATCGTCCGTTAAAGTCTTTGTCAGATATAATTGAAGGAAAACATGGTAGATTTCGCCAAAATTTATTAGGCAAACGTGTGGATTATTCAGGCCGTTCTGTAATAATTGTGGGTCCTGATTTAAAATTAAATCAATGTGGGTTACCTCATGAAGTCGCGATTGAATTATTTCAGCCTTTTATCATACATCAATTAATTGAAAAAGGTCTAGCCAGTAATATGAAATTGGCAAAAAAGTTAATCCAAGCGGGTGAATCTAGCATTTGGGTTATCTTGAAAAATGTTCTATCTAATCACCCAGTTTTGTTAAACCGTGCCCCAACATTACATAGGTTAGGAATTCAAGCCTTCGAGCCGATTTTGGTTGAAGGTCGGGCAATTAAGTTACATCCATTAGTATGTAGTGCCTTTAATGCCGATTTTGATGGCGATCAGATGGCAATTCATGTACCACTTTCCAGTGAAGCGCAACAGGAGGCACGTGAATTAATGCTGGCGCCTAATAATTTTTTGTCTCCGGCAACAGGCGACCCCATTTTGTTACCAAGTCAGGATATGGTTTTGGGATGTTATTATTTGACCGTGAATAATCCAAAATACAAAACTCAAGTTCCACATTATTTTATAAATACAAGTGATGTTCTGGTAGCCTATAAAAATAATTTGCTTGATCTCCATTCGCCGGTTTTAATTCGTACTTTGAGTTTCAAAAATAATAAGAATAATATCAATCATCAATTCGATTTTGTTCAAACTACACCTGGCCGTATTCTATTTAACCGAGCATTATTAAAACATTCTTCCATCGATTAAAAATGAAACATTTAGCTTTTAAGAACAAAATTTTTACGAAAAAAGAATTAAAGCAGGTGATGTATGAAACATTCACGAACTATGGTTTAAAACAAGCAAGTTACCTGGCGGATAATCTAAAATCGCTTGGTTTTCAATATGCTACTAAAGCTGGAATTTCAATAAGTGTTGAAGATTTAAAAATTACTCCAACGAAATCCGAAATATTACGAATGGCTCAGACCGAAATTCGTCTTTCGAATGATCGTTATGTTCGTGGTGAAATTTCATCAATTGAAAGGTTCCAAACAGTTATAAATGTTTGGAACAACACGAGCGAATCTATTAAAGATAGTTTAGTCGACTACTTTACGCAAACGGATCCATTAAATTCTATTTATTTGATGGCATTCTCCGGTGCACGAGGAAATCTATCTCAAGTTCGGCAACTTGTTGGAATGCGTGGTTTAATGTCGGATCCAAATGGTCAGATCATTGATATTCCTATTGTCCATAACTTTCGAGAAGGCTTGACTATTACGGATTATATTATGTCTTCGTATGGTGCGCGAAAGGGTGTTGTGGATACGGCACTTAAAACTGCTGATTCTGGTTATTTAACCCGACGTTTAGTTGATGTTGCCCAAGATGTGATTATACGTGAGTATGATTGTTCTACGTCACGTAGTATAAAGTTAAATTCCAAAAGATTTTCAAAGAAAGCTTTGCTTGAAAAAATCGTAGGTCGCACCTGTGGAAGGAATTTTAGACAAAATTCCACCCAATTTAGGGCATTTGCTCATGACCAGCAAATAACGAAGTTAATGGCGTTAGATCTATTAAATCAGAACGAGGATTTTGATATTTGGATTCGTTCCCCTTTAACGTGTGAATCTATGCGTTCGGTTTGTCAACTTTGTTACGGCTGGAACTTAGCTTCCGGTGACTTGGTTAACCTAGGCTCAGCAATAGGCATAATTGCCGCTCAATCTATAGGTGAGCCTGGAACACAGCTAACAATGCGCACTTTTCATACAGGGGGCATTTTCACAGCAGATCCAAGTCGCCAAATTCGGGCGCAAGAGTCTGGATTGCTTCGAATTCCAAGCGATCTCAAATTCCGTCAAGGTCGAACTGTTTATGGGACAAACATTAAAATTCTTGATCAATCGACGAATCTTGGTCTTGTAAGTTACGCCAACCATAAGACGACGGTTTTATTGCCTCCAAATTCCTCATTGTTTCTTAGTTCGGAAACCTTTGTTAAAAAAGGTCAGTTAATTGCCGAACTACCACTTACGAGTCAGCAAACACTAAGGGCAAAAAAATTTATTTTTGCTCCAAATTCAGGGGAGGTTGTGCCATGCGTAGAGAAGGAACTTGTTTGGGTTTTACAAGGTCGTGTTTATGAGATTCCCTCACAAAGTTTATTGAATAATTTAGGATTATATTTTTCTTCTCTAAATATCCACGATAACTTTGTAACCTTAAAGCTAACAACACGAACTAGTGGAATGTTAAAGTTAGGCGCTAGGCTAGTTGTAGAAAAAGTTATCAAAATAATTAACAGCCTCGCATTTTTCAATTCGCCCATTTTTTATGACCCCGCGTTAGAAATGTTTGTTTTTTTGTCGAAATCAAAAGATTTTTATCAGATTTCCCCAGATTACTTTAAGAAACAGCATTCTAGCCTTAATTTTCAAATGTTGGCTAGTCAGTTTTATGACGTTCCCACAAGTGGATACATTTTTTTGAGAAAGGAATCTAATAGTTCCACACTTTGCAATAGAAATTTATTGTATCTTCCAGAAGAGAGGTACGTAATTAATCGTGACCGTTCGCTTCTACTTGTCGAGCCAATGTCTGAGTTAGAAATTCCTGGAATTGAACTTATTAAAGGAACGTTTGCAAGAATAGCCGGATTTCTGCAAATTAAAGAAACTCATGGAATATTGCAGGAAATTACCATAAAACCTGGTAAGTTCATCGAGTATACAAACCTTAAGGATTCGGACTTAAAGTTGTTGCGAACTTTTAACAATAAACTTTTTTATCCGGGTGAAGTTATACTATCCGATATTCTAGTTGAGTCCTTAAGTTTAATTGAATTTATTTATACACCTTCGTGTATTGGATTACTAATCCGACCAGTACTGGATTTTTATTTACCTAAGTCACGATTTAATAATTCTGTTCTTTATGACATAAAGAATTTAGATTTCGTTGACAATGAAATTCAATTTAGATATTTGGCACACTCTCAACATGTACGAGGCCCTAGTGGTTTTAATCTGGTTTCTTCTGATTTGAACTTAATTTTTAGCGAAGATACACGGCTAAAATTTTCACAACCATCAAAGCAATATGCAACTTTAAATATTGTTGCTGAAGATACGATTACACTTAATAACATTGTTCCGAAACCTTTTCTTTTGGAACAGAGTTATTTATCTCTGAATGTAAGGAATTTTCAATTTGTTGAAAAAAACTCTGTTTTGGGTAAATTGAGCCTTCGAATTAATCCGGCGATCGCTACTCAATTAGAAACTTTTGCACTGCAAGACCAAGACAATGGAGTAGGTAAGGTTCTTTTTACGACTAAGTCCGATTACTTTACATGTTATAGTGAACGACCTGTTTTTTCGTTAATTCCATCTCTTTTTCTAAAGAAAGGCGATTTTTTGTTAAAAGGAGTTCATTTAGTTAAATCAGGGATGCCTACTAAAATTAGCCCTTTTTCTATAACTCTACGGCGTGGAACGCCAGTCTTTTTAAAGGAAGGTATGGTTCTTTATAAAGGACAAGGTAGTTTTATAAAAAAAGATGAAGCATTGGGTTTAATCAATTTTGAACAAATTATTACCGGTGATATCGTTCAAGGCTTGCCAAAAATTGAAGAAATTCTTGAAGCACGCAAGCCTCAAGTTTCCGCCCTTCTAGCGACTTCTCCAGGTTTAGTAGTCGAAATTGAAACATCATCGCGCCAACATTTTATTGGAATTAAAACGATCGCGAGTCGAACATCAAGTTATTTGCTTAATACGAAGAAAACGAGCCAGGATTTTATTGTCGCTCCTAATGACTATATATCTTTAGGACAACCTATTACAACGGGAGCCGTCAACCCACATCTTCTATTAGAGGTATTTTTTAATTTCTATAAGCTTTTAAATCCAAATTATGATGCTGCGTATCTAAGTTTTAAAAATTTACAGCTTCTATTAATAAATAAAATTCAGCAAGTATACAATTCCCAAGGAGTCGATATAGCGGATAAACATTTGGAAATTATAGTTCGACAAATTACTTCAAAAGTAAAGATTACTCATCCGGGGGCCACTCTTCTTGTTCAAGGTGAAATTATGGAATTGCGGCAAGTGAATTATATTAACGTCATTATGGCTCAGAATAGAAAAAAACAAGCTAACTATAGTCCGCTTTTGCTCGGCATTACCAAAGCTTCTTTACTGACCGATAGTTTTATTTCTGCAGCCAGTTTTCAAGAGACAACTAAAATTTTAACCGCTGCTGCAATTGAGGGTAAAGTTGATTGGCTTCGTGGGTTAAAAGAAAATGTCATTATAGGTCGTTTAATACCGGTAGGTAAAGGTTTTACAAATGAGGGAAATTTAGGCTTGAAAGAATTAACATTTTGTTAAAGTTCTGGTATATTCATATTTACATATATTTCTATTTAGATCTAGGAGATTTTATATTAATGGCTACATTCTCATTAGCCCAATTACTCGAGGCAGGTGTACATTTTGGTCATAAGGCAGATCGTTGGAATCCAAAGATGTTTCCCTACATTTATGCCGAACGCGATGGTTTACATATTTTGGACTTAGTGCAAACGGCGGAATTATTAAATGAAGCATGTCTATTTGTTTCAAAAGCATCTCAAAAACAAAAGACATTTCTATTTGTTGGTACGAAACCTCAGACTTCGACTATTGTTGAGCAAGCTGCCCAAGCTTGTGGTGCTCATTACGTAAATTCGCGTTGGCTAGGTGGTATGTTAACTAACTGGGAAACAATACGAACTCGCGTGGATAGATTAAAACTTCTAGAGCGACAAGAGAATGAAGGAACTTTTGCCTTGTTGCCCAAGAAAGAAGCTGCGAAATTAAAAAAAGAATTGGAAAAACTACAACGTACCCTAGGAGGTATTAGAGAAATGCAAAATCTACCCGATATTATGATAGTTGTAGATCAACGTCATGATTTAACAGCTATTCGTGAAGCTAGGATTTTGAATATCCCCATTATTTCAATATTAGATACAAATTGTGACCCAGATTTAAGCGATATTCCAATTCCCGGTAACGATGATTCGTTAAGTTCTATTCGATTAATCCTAACTGCTTTATCAAACTCTATTCATGTAGCGCGCGATGAAAATGATCTTCTAATGGATAAAGTTTAGGTTAAAAAACAATTTTTATTAAAGCCAATCGCGTATTCGTTAGCCTATAATCCTGGGTAATAACTTAAATTTATAATGTTTAATAAGTCTTTTTGTTTTTTATGTTTATAAACTTACTGGATCCTCCTCTAATTATTGCAAGTGGCGTTGAAGTAGGTGTACATTATTATTGGGATATTGCGGGTATAGCTATCCACGGACAAGTTTTTCTAGTAAGTTGGTTCGTAATTTTATTATTATTGGTAGCGTCTTTATTAGGTACAGCTAAGTTAGAGCAAATACCACAAGGTTGGCAAAATTTTATGGAATCTGTCTTAGACTTTACACAAGATATCGCCAAAAATCAACTTGGGGAAAGTTTTTATCGACCTTGGGTTCCCTTTATTAGTACATTATTTCTTTTTATATTTGGTTGTAATTGGGCGGGTGCTCTTGTTCCTTGGAAACTTATCGAGTTACCGGAAGGTGAGCTTGCTGCCCCAACTAACGACATTAATACGACAGTTGCACTGGCTTTACTTGTTTCTATATTTTATTTTTATGCCGGTCTACAGAAAAAAGGACTTGGTTATTTTAAGCGATATCTACAACCTACACCGATATTGTTACCTATAAACGTGCTTGAAGATTTTACAAAACCTTTATCTTTAAGTTTTCGTCTATTTGGAAATATTCTAGCGGACGAGCTGACTGTAAGTGTACTAACTTTACTAGTTCCACTAATTGTTCCATTACCTATAATGGGTTTAGGTATTTTTGCCAGTTCAGTCCAAGCCCTTATTTTTTCAACATTAGCGGCTGCTTACATTGGGGAAGCGCTAGAATAAGTTTTTGATATTAGTATATTTTACTTCCTAGTATCGTTTTAGGCTGGGCGATTCTCGTTTTGGAAATCTGTTAATTTCAGTACTCATATATTTTCTTTAAATTTTAGGTAATTTTATGGATTCTCTAATTTCTGCTGCATCAGTTATTGCTGCCGGTCTTTCTGTTGGTTTAGCTGCAATTGGTCCTGGTATTGGACAAGGTCAAGCTGCTGGTGCTGCGGTTGAAGGTATTGCACGTCAACCTGAAGCTGAAAATAAAATTCGTGGTACACTACTACTAAGTTTAGCCTTCATGGAAGCCTTAACAATTTACGGTTTAGTAGTATCTCTATCACTACTATTTGCTAACCCATTCGCTAGTTAAAATTAATGCCAAGGCGTTCCTTATCAAAATGATTTGAACGTCTTGGCATTAATAGTTTATCATTCTTGTTTTAATAACAACTTATAAATTGCAATATATGAATGAACAAATTTTTATTGTTCTTGCTACGGAAGAACGTGGTGGCTTGTTTGATTTTGGAGCTACATTACCCCTAGTCGCTGTTCAGTTTTTATTGTTGATGTTCGTCTTGAATTTTATACTTTATAGTCCGCTACTGACACTAATTAATCAACGGAATGAATATATCGTTTCGAATTTAAGTAAAGCTTCAGAGATGTTAGCGGAAGCAAATAAGTTAACCTTAGAATATGAGGCAGAACTTGCGCAAACGAAAAAACAAGCCCAGCAGGAATTAGTAAAGTCACAAACAGCACAAAAGGCAAGTTTTAATCATGAATTGACTTTGTCCCAAAATCTGTAGAAAAACTAGTTCAAAATGTATTGAGTAGTTTTGCACAAAAGAAAACAAGTATTCTTGAGACGTTAAATAACGACGTTAATTCGTTGAGTTCTTCAATTTATAAAGAGTTATTCGTGATTTCTAAATAATATCCTACTTACTCTAGTGTAATTTTAGCCCCCTGGGTGATTAAATAATTATTCGAATTAAATGATTTTTATGGAACCTCAATTTTTATCATCACTCCTTCTAGCAGGATCAGGAGAATTTGGTATTAATACGAATATTCTTGAGACAAATCTGGTAAACCAACTTATTCTAGCTGGTGGATTATTTGTTATTGGCCGTGACTTTTTAAATGAGTCTTTGAGTCAGCGTCAAACCGAAATTATTACCAACGTCCAAAATTCAGAAAAGCGTCTTGCGGAAGCCTCGACTCGTCTTGCGGAAGCGAAAAAACAGTTGTCACAAGCGAAATTAATAATGGAAGATATTCGCAAAGAAACTAGAAAACCCAGTTAAATTTACTTGAAACTGATTATGCTCAAACCAAATTAGAGATTCAGCGTAAATTTAATTCGGCGTTGGTTGGGTTAAAAAATCGTGAACGCCTTATTCTTGCGGATATAAAACAACAGATTTCGTTATTAGCTATTGAGCAAGTGGTCAATAAACTTCAAGCTCAGTCAGGTTCAGAGACAGAGCAAATGGCTTATACAAATGACCAGATTAAAATTATCAAAATAACCGCGGAATCGGTAATGTAAGTAGGAGGGAAAACTTATGTCATCTCAGATGTTGAATTCAAAAATTGCGGAACCTTATGCTGCTGCTTTATTAGATCTCGCGGTCTCAACGCACACTCTTGATCTGGTGTCCGCAGACATTAATGATTTATTTGAAATTTTTTCAAATAATAAGGATTTGCAATCTTATTTAGCAAATCCTTTATATTCGCATGAATCAAAAAAAGCTGTACTTAATAAAATTCTTGTACCACTGTATTTTAACCAAAATACCGTTAAATTTCTAATGGTTCTAGTAGATCGAAATCGTATTAATTTATTTCCTTCAATTGCCGAAAAATATCTACAAAAAGTCTATGATTTTGTGGATATTCAAATTGTAAATGTAAAATCAGCATTTCCGATCGAAGAAAGTCAGGAACAAGAGCTAATTAGTGCGCTACGAAAAATCATAAATGCGCATGAGATCAAGCTTGTTAAAACAATAGACAAGAGTCTATTAGGTGGTTTTCAAGTAAAATTTGGTTCGTATATCATTGACGCAAGTTTAAAAGCACAACTTCGTCAATTAGCAAATCAACTACAAGTTAGTTTTGTTTAAATTAAGTTTAAAGTAAAAAATCGAGTACTACATTTTATTCAATTATGTTAAATATTAGACCAGACGAAATTAGTGATATTATTCGTGAACAAATCGAACGTTACGATAAAGATGTTGTCGTAAACAACGTCGGCACTGTCTTACAAGTGGGTGATGGCATTGCGCGTGTATACGGGTTAGACCAAGCGATGGCAGGTGAGCTTTTAGAATTTGAAGATAAAACAGTCGGAATTGCCTTAAATTTAGAAAACGATAATGTGGGTGTCGTGTTAATGGGATCTGGCTTAAATATTTTAGAGGGCAGTACGGTACGTGCTACTGGCAAAATTGCTCAAATTGAAGTTGGTGACGGGATTCTAGGTCGTGTTGTCAATCCCCTAGCAGCGCCCATCGATGGGCTAGGCGATATTCCAACATCAGAATCGCGTTTGATTGAAAGTATGGCTCCAGGTATTATTAGCCGGAAATCTGTATGTGAACCGATGCAAACTGGCATTACAGCAATTGACTCAATGATTCCTATTGGTCGAGGTCAACGTGAGTTAATTATTGGAGATCGCCAAACCGGTAAAACTGCTATTGCAGTCGATACTATTATTAATCAAAAAACAGAAGATGTAGTTTGTGTTTATGTCGCAATTGGACAGAAAGCATCATCTGTAGCCCAAGTAGTGACAACGCTGCAAGAAAAAGGAGCATTGGGTTATACGGTAATTGTTGCCGCGAATGCAAATGAGCCCGCAACTTTACAATATATTGCACCATATACTGGAGCATCTATAGCTGAGTACTTTATGTATAAAGGTAAAGCTACGCTTGTTATATATGATGATTTATCAAAACAAGCACAAGCTTATCGACAAATGTCGTTACTTCTACGCCGGCCACCAGGACGCGAAGCGTACCCAGGGGATGTATTCTACTTGCATTCACGTTTATTAGAACGAGCTGCAAAGTTAAGTGATGAATTGGGTGGTGGAAGTATGACTGCTCTACCCGTAATTGAAACACAAGCGGGAGACGTTTCTGCCTATATTCCAACCAATGTTATTTCTATTACAGATGGTCAAATTTTCCTATCGGGCGATCTATTTAACTCGGGTATACGACCAGCTATTAATGTGGGAATTTCTGTATCCCGTGTTGGATCCGCAGCTCAAGTTAAAGCGATGAAACAAGTTGCAGGGAAGTTAAAATTGGAACTAGCCCAGTTTGCCGAATTGGAAGCTTTTTCCCAATTTGCATCAGATCTAGATAAAGCCACACAAAACCAACTTGCCCGCGGTCAGCGTTTACGTGAACTACTGAAACAACCTCAAGGTTCACCTCTTTCAGTAGCTCAACAAGTAGCTATAATCTATTCGGGTATCAATGGACTAGTTGACGATATTGAATTATCAAAAGTTCGTCAATTTGCAGCTCAATTATTAGCTTATTTAGATTCTTCGAAACCAGAATTTGCAAAATCAATAAGTTCATCGAAAAAATTTGATGAAACTGCAGAATCAATCTTAAAAGAGGCTATCTCCACAGTAAAAGATCGACTTTAATCCAATACGATAGCGTTGAGTTGTTTTTGTTACAACTCAACGCTATTTTTGCTATAATAATGGTATATAAAATTTAAATATTGAGGTAAAAGAATGTCACGTTACCGCGGCCCTAAGATCAGACTAATTCGAAAATTAGGTGAATTACCAGGATTGACCACAAAAACCACTACAAGATTTTATCCTCCTGGACAACATGGTCCAGGTAAATTATCAAAAAAGTCTTCTTTATCCGAGTATGGTTTACGCTTACAGGAAAAACAAAAACTAAGATACAATTATGGAGTTTCCGAGCAACAGCTACTGAATTATGTAAAAGAGGCACGTCGTTTACCGGGCGCGACAGGTTCACTTCTTTTACAATTACTGGAGATGCGTCTTGATAATATTGTCTTTCGCTTAGGCTTTGCACCAACAATTCCAGCAGCACGGCAGTTTGTAAGTCATGGTTCAATTTTAGTAAATGGTCGACGTGTTGATATACCAAGTTTTCAATGTCAAGTAAATGATGTTATTTCGGTTAAAGATAAACCAAAAGCTTGTTCTGTTGCGAAACAAAATCTCCAAGCTCTTCGTACTCGAGTACCTTCACATCTCGAGGTTGACGTTGAGAACTTAAAAGGTAAAGTGATTAGTGTAGTTGTCCGTGACGAAGTTAATATTCCTATAAATGAGTTATTAATAGTAGAATTTTATTCTCGCAAATAGAAAATCTGTAAAATTTTTCCAAAAATGCATTTTTGATGGTAAGTATATATTAAGGTTGTTTAAGTCTAACAGGAATTAATATAACCGATAATAATTTATTTATTGCCTTAACCTTTAAGGAGGAATTCATGTCTCAATCTGTATCAGAACGTACACGAATTAAAACTGAGCGTTACGAATCTGGTGTAATCCCATATGCAAAAATGGGTTACTGGGATGCAAACTACACTGTAAAAAATACAGATGTTCTTGCATTATTCCGTATTACACCTCAACCAGGTGTAGATCCAGTGGAAGCTGCAGCAGCTGTAGCTGGTGAGTCGTCTACTGCAACTTGGACTGTTGTATGGACTGACCTTCTAACAGCATGTGATGTTTATCGTGCGAAAGCTTACCGTGTAGATCCAGTGCCTAAGAGCTCTGATCAATTCTTTGGTTACATCGCGTATGAATGTGATTTATTCGAAGAAGGTTCAATTGCTAACCTTACAGCTTCTATCATTGGTAACGTTTTCGGTTTCAAAGCAGTTAAAGCGCTTCGTTTAGAAGATATGCGTATTCCATTTGCATACTTAAAAACTTTCCAAGGTCCAGCAACAGGTGTTGTTGTAGAACGTGAGCGTTTAAATAACTTCGGTCGTCCAATTCTTGGAGCTACTGTAAAACCTAAGCTAGGTCTTTCTGGCCGTAACTATGGTCGTGTAGTATACGAAGGTCTAAAAGGTGGTCTAGACTTCCTAAAAGATGACGAGAACATTAACTCTCAACCATTCATGCGCTGGCGTGAGCGTTTCCTTTATGTTCAAGAAGGTATTACGCGTGCTTCAGCTTCTACGGGTGAAGTTAAAGGTTCGTACATGAACATGACTGCCTCAACTATGGAAGATGCTTATGAGCGTGGTGAATACGCAAAAGAACTTGGTACAATCATTGTGATGGTTGACCTTGTTATGGGTTACACAGCGATTCAATCAGCAGCTATTTGGGCACGTAAAAACGATATGATTCTTCATTTACACCGTGCAGGTAACTCTACGTACGCACGTCAAAAAAATCACGGTATTAACTTCCGTGTAATTTGTAAATGGATGCGTATGGCTGGTGTTGACCACATCCACGCAGGTACTGTAGTAGGTAAGTTAGAGGGAGACCCACTAATCGTTAAAGGTTTCTACAACACTCTACTAAACATTACGACTGAAGTAAACCTACCACAAGGTTTATTCTTTGCTCAAGATTGGGCGTCACTACGTAAATGTCTACCTGTAGCTTCTGGTGGTATTCACTGTGGTCAAATGCACCTTCTTCTAAACTACCTAGGTGACGACGTAGTTCTTCAATTTGGTGGTGGTACAATTGGACACCCAGATGGTATTCAAGCTGGTGCAACAGCTAACCGTGTAGCGCTTGAAGCTATGGTTCTAGCACGTAACGAAGGTCGTGACTACGTTGCTGAAGGTCCAGAGATTCTTCAAGAAGCTGCAAAAATGTGTGGTCCTCTACAAACAGCTCTAGATCTATGGAAAGGTATTTCATTTAACTACAGTTCTACGGATACAGCTGACTTTGCTGAGACTCCAACTGCAAACGTGTAGTCATTTCCTGAAAAGCGTATAAATAATAGATAACCTATATAATTAAGGAGTTTTGAATAGTGAGACTTACTCAAGGTGCTTTTTCATTCCTACCAGATTTAACGGATGAACAAATTAAAAAACAAGTGCAATACTGTGTTGACCAAGGTTGGGCAGTAAATATTGAATGGACAGACGATCCGCATCCTCGTAACGTTTACTGGGAACTATGGGGTCTTCCACTTTTCGATATTAAAGATCCTGCTGCAGTAATGTATGAACTACAAGAATGTCGTAAAGCAAATTCTAACGGCTATATTAAAGTTAACGCTTTTGATTCAAGTCGTGGTACAGAAAGTTGTGCGATGTCATTCATAGTACAACGTCCATCTTACGAACCAGGCTTCTACACTCAACGTACTGAAGATGCAGGTCGTCGTGTTCGTTACACAATTCAGTCTTACGCTACTCAAGGCAACCCTATGGGTGAACGTTATTCTGAAGACTAAAATCTAATTTTGGACATAAGGACAGCGCTTTGCTGTTCTTATGTCTTTTATTTCAAATAATTTATTTAACTTATGGAGGAGACATGTTAGCAAATACAGTGACAGACTCAACACGTGTGGATTTACAAGAGGAGTACAATAAAACGCAGATTCAAAAAATTATAGATAATTTAGAGTCTGATTTGGTTGGTTTAAAACCTGTAAAAGATAGAATTAGAGAAATTGCTGCTTTGCTTCTTGTAGATCGTTTACGAAAAACTTTAGGTTTAGCTTCAGGAAATCCGGGCTTACATATGTCATTTACTGGCAGTCCTGGTACGGGAAAAACGACTGTAGCTATGAAAATGGCCGATATTTTATACAAACTTGGCTATATTCGTAAGGGTCATCTTTTAACTGTTACCCGTGATGATCTTGTGGGTCAATATATAGGGCATACAGCACCAAAAACAAAAGAAGTGTTAAAAAAAGCTATGGGTGGTGTACTTTTTATTGACGAAGCTTATTATTTATATAAACCTGACAATGAAAGAGATTACGGCGCTGAAGCTATAGAAATTTTATTGCAGGTTATGGAGAATCAGCGTGATGATCTTGTTGTTATTCTTGCGGGTTATAAAGATCGGATGGATGTTTTTTATGAATCTAATCCAGGTTTAGCTTCTCGTATCGCAAATCATGTAGATTTCCCAGATTATACGCCGGATGAACTGTTGCAGATTGCCCGTATGATGATTGAGGAACAACAATATAAAATGACACCTGAGGCTGAGCAGGTATTTTTAGATTATATTAAATTGCGTATGCAACAACCGTTATTCGCGAATGCTCGTAGTATAAAAAATGCCCTGGATAGAGCACGAATGCGACAAGCAAATAGAATTTTTGAAACAAGTGCTGATGTAACACTAACGAAACAAGATCTAGTAACACTTGAAGCACAAGATATCCGTCAAAGTCGAATTTTTGATACCCAAGCAAGTTAAACAAGCTATTTTTACTAGGTTTAGCTATTTAAATTTTAGATGTTTAATGCTATGCTTACCTAAATTATTTAAAATTTTATTTGTTCAATATATGGCTAAACAAAGTATGCTACAGCGTGAATTTAAACGTCAAAAACTGGTTCGAAAGTATCGGGCAAAACGTGAACAAATCGTATATGATTTAAAAACAGCGAAAAATCTTAAGGACATCTTTGTATTACAACGTAGTTTACAAAAACTTCCTGGCAATAGTCTTCCGATCCGGTTAAGGAACCGATGTTGGAAAACTGGTCGTAGTCGTGGATTCTATCGCGATTTTGGCTTGTCTCGTCATGTTTTGCGAGAGATGGCACATGATTGTCTATTACCGGGCGTTACAAAATCAAGCTGGTAAATTATTAAAATTTATTGCAGTATTTATTAAGTTTAACTCTACAATATTTTCATGACGATATTGGTTAATTATATTTTATTACTTAGTTTTGTTTTTGCATTGGCAGCGGGGTTATTTTTAGGTTTTAAAGCGATTCAATTAATTTAAATTTCGGACGTGCTAATTTTTTGGCACGTCTAAAATTTTATACATAAAAATTTAATGGAATATGGTTAAGTCAAAGGAATTCAGTCAACCAATTCGTGATACCAATTTAGTTCACCGCGAGTTTTTAAAGGGAGCAAATACCATTAGTAACTATATTTGGTGTAGTATTTTATTTCTAGGGGGATTTGGGTTTTTTCTTGCGGGTTTAGCTAGTTATTATAAGCGAAATTTTATACCTCTATTTGATAGCACTGAGTTGGACTTTATTCCGCAAGGTATTCTACTTTTATTTTATGGTACTCTGGCCTTATTACTAAGTTTTTTTATTCTACTGTGGATTGTTGAAAAAGTTGGTTCCGGTTTTAATGAGTATGATCAGGTCGAAAGAGTTGTACGTGTATTTCGAAAAGGTCTCTCTTTTCTAAAAAATGATATTTATTTAGTTTACTCGTTTTCGGATGTAAAAAATATCGAACTTGAAATTGTGGATAACATTAACCCTCGACGAGTTTTATATTTGTGTTTGCAAGATGAGAGAAGAATTCCTTTAAATCCAACTACAGTGCTTAATGATTTAGCCGAGCTCGAAAAACGTGGAATTTTTTTAGCTAATTTAATGGAAGTTTCGTTAATCTTAAATCGATTATAGAGTCTTGTAAAGTTTTATAAAATTTGTTACTATATTTAAAACAGCGGGCATAGTTTAGTGGTAAAACCTTAGCCTTCCAAGCTAATGATGGGGGTTCGATTCCCCCTGCCCGCTTGATTTTATAGATTCGATGGAATTTTATTATGTTCTAAGGCTTCGATTTATTCATGCTTTTGCTAATTGGGCTAGGAGGGAATCGAACCCCCGACACCGTGGTTCGTAGCCACGCGCTCTAATCCACTGAGCTACAAGCCCTTCTACGGATGAATTGATTATAAATTCAACTTTTACTCATGTCAAATAATAAGTTTTATGCTCTTCTAGCTGGTGAAGGGACTTGAACCCCCGACCTACTGATTACAAATCAGTTGCTCTACCAATTGAGCTACACCAGCGACTTACCCACATATAATATTAGCTTTTAAATAAAGTGTCAATAGCTAGTTTAGGATGAATAAATTTAACTAACTTTATTTGATTAATTTCTTGCTTTTTAAGATTTTATCTTATATAATGTATCTGTATTGCGGGTATAGCTCAGTGGTAGAGCGCGACCTTGCCAAGGTCGATGTCGCGCGTCGAATCGCGTTACCCGCTTTGTTTTTTCCTTGGCGTGGCCTCGAGTTAGATTAGAATTTACCCAAACCTCTGTTTGCTTGTTTTTTTCTTAATCTGTGTATAATACATTCTATATGGGTCGGTGCCCGAGGGGTTAAAGGGGGCGGATTGTAAATCCGCTGGCTTTGCCTACGTTGGTTCAAATCCAACCCGGCCTATAACCTACTTAGCTGTCGTAATTAGTTGTACCTTCAAATTTTGGTTCTCTGGGTTACGCTTAAAAATGCCCATCATTTGTGAGTTACTTTTACCGGGAGCTACCATTGGGTAACAATTTTCGTCTTCATTCACTTGAACATCAATTAAGATGGGTCCGTCGATCTTTAATGCGCTCTCAATCTCGTCGTAGAATGCAAATACCGTATCAATTCGTTTACTTTTGATTCCATAAGAATTAGCTAATTGGCTGAAATCTGGAGCGCCAGCTTGCATATTCGAGTGAGAATAGCGTTCTCCATAGAATGATTGCTGCCATTGTCGAACCATGCCCTGCCATTTGTTGTTTATAATTATAATTTTTATCGGTAATTTGTATTGTGCTATTGTTCCCAGTTCTTGTATATTCATTTGAAAGCTTGAATCCCCTGTGATACAAACAACGGGATTGTTTGGATATGCGATTTGGATTCCGATTGCCGCAGGTAGACCATATCCCATAGTACCTAATCCGGCACTTGAAGCCCAATGGCGTGGTAGACACTTAATAAATTGAGCTGCCCACATTTGATGTTGACCGACATCGGTTGTAAAAAATGCTGTTGGGCTGATTTCACTAATTGTATTTATAACTTCTTGAGGTGATAAACCCTGTGAATCAGGTATTAAAAGCGGATACGTTTGTTTCCATTTTAGTATACGTTTTCTCCAGGGTGCAGTTTGTGTAACATCGATATCGGGGGTAAATACTTGTTCTTTTAGTATTGCTTGAAGAATTATTTTAACATCCCCAACCAACGCAATTTGTGGTATTCGGTTTTTGCTAATTTCTGCAGGATCAACATCAATATGTATTACTTGCGCGTGGCACGCAAAATCATCCAATTTACCCGTAACACGGTCGTCAAATCGGGCACCAACGGCAATTAACAGATCACATTCACTTACTGCAAAATTAGCATAGGCAGTACCGTGCATCCCTAGCATTCCAAGTGATAAAGGGTGCGTTTCTAAAAAGCAGCCTTTGCCCATTAAGGTTGTTGTGATAGGTATCTGAAATAGTTCTGCTAGTTCGCGTAATTCAGCTTGTGCATTTGCCGTTACAGCTCCCCCACCGACATATAACAATGGTTGGGTTGACTCCTTGATTTTTTCTAAGACTTGCTTTATCTGATTTCGTTTTGTTCTAAATTTGAATCTGTAACCTTTTAACTTTAGAATATCACGTTGGCGAACCGGTATATAATTGTCAAATTCCTCCAGTCCTACATCTTTAGGTATATCAATAAGAACGGGACCCGGACGACCATTTTGTGCTAAATAGAAAGCTTCGGCGACTATTTGAGCCATTTGGTTTGGATCGCGAACTACATATGAATGTTTGACAATGGGAAGGGTAATTCCAAAAATATCGGTTTCTTGGAAAGCATCCGTACCTATGAAAGCTCGACCAACTTGTCCGGTGATAATAACTAAAGGAATAGAATCCATTTGTGCGGTTGCAATTCCAGTTACTAGATTGGTTGCTCCTGGACCAGATGTTGCAAAACATACGCCCACTTGTCCGGTTGCCCGAGCATAACCATCCGCGGCATGGATTGCCCCTTGTTCATGTCTCGCAAGAATATGTTTGATTAAATTTTGTTTTTCCCAACGGTAAAGTTCATCATAAATGGGTAAAATTGCGCCTCCGGGGTATCCAAAAATATATTTTGTTCCGTTTCGAATTAGACTATCTAATAGGGCAAAAGCGCCTGTTTGTTTGGATATCTTTGTTGGTGTTAAGGTCATAAATATATAAAACTTTGATTTTTAAATGTTAAACATTTCTTTTAAGATAAGGCTTAAAATTACCACTAATGTTATTGTTGCTAAAATAACAGTGATCGTTGCGGTTTTTCCTTTTTTAAAGTTTGGATGACTGGACTTATTAATATGAGTATTAGACCTGTGAAACTACTGATAAAAAACCTTGGATAACGTGTGAGATTTTCCCAAAAAGCATATAAATGAATTCCTAAATTTTAAGGATTATACCAGATTTTTTGTCTCTATATCTAGAATATATTAAAAAATGAGAGGTTTGGTTGTTAAAAACCAAACCTCTCATATATTTTATATTTATTATATTTAGATTGAGGAACCTAGACCTGAATAGGAACCATAAATAAATACACTTAACATTGCAATTACTGCAAGCCCACCTACAAGGGCTACGACCCATAACGGAATACGACCTGTACCTGCCATATTTGATTTCTCCTTTCAAAAATTTAGATATTAATTAAAGAAATAACTCGAAAATAAAACGGCTAGGACGAAAATTAATAATAAACCCCAATATAACGAAGTACGATTTAATTCTACGGGTTGTCTATTTGGATTTGGACCTGACATTATTTATCTACTCCTATCGTTGAATAAATTGCATTGACGTAATAGCCCCTAGGAAAAATACAGTAGGTACTGCAAGGCCATGGATTGCTAACCAGCGAAAAGTAAAAATGGGATAAGCTACCGGTTGATTTGTATTTTTTACCATAATTCTCCTCTTTATTTTATAAACCTTTTGTTAAATCTTCCAGTTCTTGTTTTGCACTAAATCGGTCATTCACTAGCGGAATTTGTTGACGATCTTGTGTAAAATATTCATCTGGTCGAGGAGTACCAAATACATCGTAAGCTAATCCAGTAGCAACGAATAGAAAACCTGAAACAAATAGTGATGGAATTGTTATGCTGTGAATAATCCAATATCTAACGCTTGTTATAATGTCCGAAAATGGACGTTCACCTGTAGAACCACCAGACATATTTTGTGTTTTTAATTTATTAAATTCGATTATTTATAGTATTGTACGCTGAATTTAAGGTTTTTAAGGTGTTATCGAAAACCTACAGATGCTTGCCATACAAAGGCTAACAAAAGGAAGAAGATAGGGATTGCCGGTAAAACATCTACTATAGGACTAAAAACAACATACGCGTCGGGTAATCTGGCAATTAATGTAGAAGTCATAGCTTTGATTAGTTGATTTAAATAATGTTATTTGACAGACCTGTCATCAAAGTATTATACACGGATAAATTTATTTGATATATTAAAATTTTCTGCTATTCTATATTGAATGGATTAACTTTATTTTGGAGAGATGGCTGAGTGGTCGAAAGCGGCAGATTGCTAATCTGTTGTATTAAGTTTAATACCGAGGGTTCGAATCCCTCTCTCTCCTATTGACAATTTTAGTAGTTTGCTGTAGCATATTGGTAGTTTTATAAGGGATTGTAGTTCAATTGGTTAGAGCACCGCCCTGTCACGGCGGAAGTTGCGGGTTCGAGTCCCGTCAGTCCCGGTTTTAATCGAATGAACGGTATTTTTCATAGGCATTTTTTGAATATTAAGTATAATAGTTTTAACTATCTGTTTTAGAAAAATTAAAATTTATGATAGAACCGTTTTTATTTGGAATTGTCTTAGGTATGATTCCTGTTTCACTTGCAGGTTTATTTGTCGCTGCATATTTGCAATATCGTCGCGGTAATCAGCTTCTATAATTACGTTTAACTTCGCACTACTATTTTATTGTTTAAGATCGAAATAAATTATGGCAAATTTCGTAAAACCCTATAAGAATGATCCATTTGTAGGTCATTTATCAACTCCTATTACGACCTCAGCAGCAACTCGAGCAATCTTAGGTAATCTGCCAGCATATCGTGGTGGTCTATCATCTCTCTTACGCGGACTAGAAATTGGCATGGCGCATGGTTATTTTTTGGTAGGCCCGTTTACAATATTAGGACCTTTACGTAACTCTGAAGTAGCTCTACTCGCTGGTTTTTTATCGGCGATAGGTCTAATTTGTATATTAGGCGTAGCCTTAACGGCTTACGGTTCCGTTACTTTCACAGGTACTAGTGAAATAGATACTTTACAAACGAAGACTGGTTGGGAAAAATTCACCGGTGGTTTTATGGTTGGAGCTTTTGGTGGTGCTGGATTCGCATTTCTACTTTTGAATTTTCTTTAAAGCTACATGACTATAAGGATATATAGAACTAAAAAGGTTATTCTTAATTCTTTCTTTTTTTATATACCAGTTGTATAATCATTGATGTCTGAAATATACTAGGCGGTATAGCTAAGTGGTAAGGCAGAGGATTGCAAATCCTTTATTCCCCAGTTCGAATCTGGGTGCCGCCTTACATTCAGACATTCTTGGGGGTATGGTGGAATGGTAGACACGACGGACTTAAAATCCGTTGGCCGCTGAGGCTGTGAGGGTTCAAATCCCTCTACCCCTATCTTACGGTTTTTAACAATTCGGTATCTACATGTGATTCACGGATTAGTGATATTTTTCCAGTTCTCGCAATTTCTATAATGCCAAATTTTGATAGTAACTGTTCAATGGCAGCCATTTTCCCAGGATCTCCCGTAACCTCTAGGGTTAATGAATTGTCCGCTAGATCAACAACTTTTGCCCTAAAAACATTAGCAATTTCTAGAATTTCCGCTCGTGTGATCTTGGTTGTATTAACTTTTAAAAGCATTAATTCTCGTTCTACACATGGAATACTACTGATATCACGCACTTTAAGAACATTTACTAGTTTATACAATTGTTTTGTGAGTTGTTCTATGGTTCTTTCATCGCCTGGTAGAACCATAGTTATTCGAGAAACACCGCTTTGCTCAGCGGGCCCTACAGCTAAACTTTCAATATTAAAACCTCTACGGGCAAATAAACCAGCTATTCGACTTAAGACCCCGGATTCATCTTCAACTAGCACGGATAATGTATATTTCATTTGTTTTTTATATTTATGTTCTACGCTTACTATACTTAAAAAGGGATAGCTTGCCAACTCCTTACTATTTTTTGATGGCTCTGACGGGATTTGAACCTGTGACCTTGGGCTTATGAGTCCCCTGCTCTAACCACTGAGCTACAGAGCCTTTGATATAAAAATCTTAACAAAACTATTTTTTTCGTCTACCCTATACGACGAATAATTTAGGAACGTTGTTTGTTTGGTCAATTTTTTTGGTATACGTTTCGTGTAATAGGAGCTTTCGTCTCATAGGACGTGTCACCAATTCCAAAACGTCCTTCGCATGCATAAATCCATGAATTTGAGAAAACGTAAACTCGACAGACCATTTAGTCGTGATTCCTTGAGCTTCCAGTGGATTCGCTTGTGCCATGCCAGTGATCACAAGATCGGGCTGTAAATCTTGTATTCGTTCAATTTGGTTATAATTATCAGGTTTTTCAATAATATGAGGTAATCGGACATTCATCTCAATACAAGTTTTATAGAGAAGATTAAGTTCTTCGTTTTGATATCTTGGGTCAAGATATGGTAAGCCGATCTCGTAAACAGTCATTCCGCATTTTATTAAGAACCTTGCTAATGAAAGCTCAAGCAAATTATCGCCCATTAAAACGACAGACTTGCCTTTTACAATGTCTAAATAAGGTTTTAAAGTTTGCCAGACCATTTTCTCACGTTCGTCTAAGTTTTTTGGTTGGATATCAAATACTTTGCATATTTTTTGGATCCACGCTTTTGTACCATCCGGACCTATTGGGAAAGGGGCTGCGATTAGTTTACATTTTCTTCTTCTCATTAAAGTTGTCGCTGTCCTACTTAAATAGGGATTTACGCCGCAGATATAGGTATTTGGACCTAGATTAGGTAACTCGGCATAGTTCTTTGCTGGTAACCAACCTATTACTTTAACTCCTTGTTTTTCCAGTTCTAAACTTAGATGCTTCGTACTTTGTTCCGAAATCGACCCAAATAATACGACGCCTCTTTCTTCGAGCTTAGGTAGATTAGGACATCGATGCGCCATCGCTGCAAGCACTGTGTCTTCGCCTTGTGTAAATGCGTAATCCAAACCATTTGCTCTTGCAACAACGATCGGTACACCAATTTCTAATTCCAAACGTGGTGCAATTCCTTCCAGGTCCATTTTGATAATCTCTGTCGTACAGGTTCCGATCCAAACGAATATGCTTGGATTTCGATCTGTTTTAATTTTAATACTTAAGCGCTTGAGTTCTTCATAATCATTTAACTGTGCGGATATATCCCCTTCTTCGAGTTCCGCCATGGCATATCGCGGTTCCGCAAAAATCATTACACCAAGTGCATTTTGTAAAAAGTAACCACATGTCTTTGTGCCTATAACTAAAAAGAAACTATCCTCGATTTTTTGATACAACCACGCAACACAGCTAATTGGACAAAACGTATGGTAATTACCTGTTTCACAATTAACTTGAAACTCATTAATTTTAGGCTTTCTTTCCATAAGTTAGATTTTTAATTTAAATTAAGTTGAGGGGTTAAGTAAAAATCTGAAAGTAAAGTGAATAATTCTCTATCGGGTGATTCGACAGGCACAACACCTTCAGGTTCTGCGATAAGCTGATCAGCAATATTTAAATAATATTCGCAAATATAACTTAAGCTGGGTTCCGTTTCAGCCATTTCAAATAACGTTTTGCCCTTTATACGTGAGATTCGGATATCTTCGATTAAAGGTAGTACTTCCAGCACAGGCATCGGAACAGTATTTACATATTTATCAATTAAATCACGGGTCGCGGTACGATTCCCTATTAAGCCTGCTAATCTTAGTTCATGTGTTCTCGCTTTCTCACGTATCGAGGCTGAAATGCGGTTTGCCGCAAATAGTGCATCAAATCCATTGTCTGTAACTATCAACCCATAGTCCGCATAGTTTAGCGGGGCGGCAAATCCACCACAAACAACATCACCTAGTACATCAAAAAGAATTACATCATATTCATCAAATGCATTAAGTTCTTTTAGAAGTTTGACTGTCTCACCCACTACGTAGCCACCGCATCCTGCCCCTGCAGGAGGGCCACCAGCCTCAACGCAATCAACTCCACCATACCCCTTATAAATTACATCTTCGGGCCAGACATCTTCATAATGATAATCCTTTGCTTGTAAAGTATCAATAATTGTAGGTATTAAAAATCCGGTTAAGGTGAAGGTACTATCATGTTTTGGATCGCATCCAATTTGCAATACTTTCTTCCCACGTTTTGCTAATGCAACAGATATATTACAGCTGGTTGTTGATTTTCCAATTCCGCCTTTTCCATATACAGCTAATTTCATATTATCCTTGATTTGATTGTTTAGTGTCTTTAACTTTAAACATTATACTAAAAATTTTTAAATTTTGTTAATTAATTTTTTGGCAGTAAATTAAAAACCGATTATTATTATTAGTAACAGAAAAAATTTCTGGGACTAAAAAATCATTAAAAAAAAAAGGAAAATAAAAAATGACTGCAACATTAGAAAGACGCGAAAGCATTAGCTTATGGGAGCGTTTCTGCTCTTGGATCACATCTACTGAAAACCGTCTATACATTGGTTGGTTTGGCGTATTAATGATCCCTACACTACTTACAGCAACTACTTGCTACATCATCGCATTCATCGCTGCACCTCCAGTAGATATCGATGGTATCCGTGAGCCTGTAGCAGGTTCATTAATGTACGGAAACAACATCATTACTGGTGCTGTTATCCCTTCATCTAACGCAATTGGTGTTCACTTCTACCCTATTTGGGAAGCTGCTTCTGTAGACGAATGGCTTTACAATGGTGGTCCTTACCAACTTGTTGTATTACACTTCCTACTAGGCGTAGCTTGCTGGATGGGTCGTGAGTGGGAACTATCATACCGTTTAGGTATGCGCCCATGGATCTTCGTAGCATTCTCTGCTCCTGTAGCTGCAGCTGCGGCTGTATTCCTAGTATACCCAATCGGACAAGGTTCTTTCTCTGATGGTATGCCTCTAGGTATTTCAGGTACTTTCAACTTCATGCTTGTATTCCAAGCTGAGCACAACATCTTAATGCACCCATTCCACATGGCTGGTGTTGCTGGTGTATTCGGTGGTTCACTATTCTCTGCAATGCATGGTTCACTTGTAACTTCATCTCTAATTCGTGAGACTACAGATTCAGAATCTGCTAACAACGGTTACAAGTTTGGTCAAGAAGAAGAAACATACAACATCGTAGCTGCACACGGTTACTTTGGTCGTCTAATCTTCCAATATGCTTCATTCAACAACTCTCGTGCACTACACTTCTTCTTAGCAGCATGGCCAGTTGTAGGTATCTGGTTAACTGCACTTGGTGTATCAACAATGGCATTCAACTTAAACGGTTTCAACTTCAACCAATCAGTAGTTGATTCAGAAGGCCGTGTGATTAACACTTGGGCTGACATCATTAACCGTGCTGACCTAGGTATGGAAGTAATGCATGAGCGTAACGCTCACAACTTCCCGCTAGATTTAGCTGCAGGTGAAGTACTTCCAGTAGCAGTAACTGCTCCAGCAGTTAACGGCTAATATAGCTTTGCTAACCTGGATCTTGAATATGAATAGGCTGGCTGGGTATTACCCAGCCAGCCTATTTTTATTTATAGCAAACAATAGCTAAGAAACAATCCAATCATATCCTTTTTCTTCTAGAGCATCCGCAAGTGTGATATCACCTGTCTTAACTATTTGACCATCTCGCATCACATGAACAAAATCAGGCCTAATGTAATCTAATAATCGTTTATAATGCGTTATTATCAAAATACTTTTTCCCGCTTGCAAAAATTGATTGATTGTCGAAGAGATACTTCGTAGGGCATCGATATCTAAACCGGAATCAATTTCATCCAAAATGCAAAATTTCGAGTCTAACGTAATGAGTTGGAAAATCTCATTTCGTTTTTTTTCCCCTCCAGAGAATCCTTCATTGACATTTCGAGTTAAAAAATCTGGTTTTAAGCCGACTCTATTTAGTTTTTCGGTTAGAACTTGAAAAAATTCAATTGGATCAAGCTCTTTCAATCCTTTTTTTTGCTGCTGAATATTAAAAGCCGTACGTAAAAATTCCTCATTGCTAACACCAGGAACTTCTAAGGGGTATTGAAATGCTAAGAAAATTCCACGTAGTGCACGTTCTTCAGGTTCAACAAATGTTATATCTTCGCCATTAAAAAAAATATTGCCTGACTTTATTTGATAACCTGGGTGACCCGTTAAAACTTTCGATAATGTACTTTTCCCTGATCCATTAATACCCATAATGGCATGAACTTCACCCGCTTGGATTGTTAAATTCACTCCTTTAAGAATTTCCCGATTATCTATACCCGCATGTAAATTTTCAATTTTTAAAAGCATAATATTAACCTACAGTTCCCTCTAATTTTAAGCTTAGTAAACGATCTGCTTCGAGAGCAAATTCCATTGGTAATTCCGTAAACACTTCCCGACAAAATCCACTTAATATTAAACTTATTGCTTTTTCTAACGAAATTCCACGTTGTAAAAAATAAAATATCTGTTCCTCGCCAATCTTCGAAGTCGAAGCTTCGTGCTCAACCTTTGCTGTTGAATTTTGAACTTGAATGTAAGGAAATGTATTCGCCGATGAATTACTGCCTAATAACAAAGAGTCACATTGCGAGTAGTTTCTTGCTCCGTAAGCCTTGGCATTAATTTTAACTAAACCCCTATAACTGTTTCGAGAAAATCCTGCAGAAATTCCTTTGGAAATAATTCGACTACGTGTATTTTGGCCAATATGAAGCATTTTTGTACCCGTATCGGCTTGTTGATAATTGTTTGTTAAAGCTACCGAATAAAATTCACCCACAGAATTATCACCCAGTAAAACACAACTTGGATATTTCCAAGTTATCGCAGAACCTGTTTCAACTTGCGTCCAAGAGATTTGAGAATTATTTCCCGAACATAAACCACGTTTTGTAACAAAATTATAGATACCGCCTCGTCCATTCTCATCACCAGCATACCAATTCTGGACAGTCGAATACTTTATCTTCGCATTCGATAAAGCAATTAATTCGACTACAGCAGCATGCAACTGATTATTATCATATTGCGGAGCAGTACAGCCTTCGAGATAACTAACTGCGCTGTTCTCTTCAGCAACAATCAGAGTTCGCTCAAATTGTCCACTTTCCTCATCATTTATACGAAAATAAGTTGACAATTCTAGGGGACACTTAACATTCTTAGGTATGTAACAGAAGGATCCATCGGTAAAGACTGCAGAATTTAAAGCTGCAAAAAAATTATCTCCAATGGGAACAACACTTCCAAGATAAGACTTAACCAATTCGGGATATAATTGAATTGCATCGGATAACGAACAGAAAATAACTCCAGCTTTAGCTAACTCCTCCTTAAATGTTGTTCCCACCGAAACGCTATCAAAAACCGCATCAATTGCAACGTTAGACAGCCGCTTTTGTTCGCTCAGTGAAATGCCAAGTTTTTCAAAGGCAGATAATAACTCAGGGTCGACCTCGTCTAAACTATTTAGTTTTGGTTTTTTTTTTGGCGCAGAATAATAACAAATGGATTGATAATTTGGCTCGTCATAATTTAGAAATGCCCAGTTCGGACTCTTCATTTTTTTCCATTTTGTAAAGGCCTTTAACCTAAACTCTAGCATAAATGGAGGTTCACATTTTTTTTCTGATATAAGACGTATTACATCTTCGTTTAAACCTTTACTAATTCGATCTGTTTCAATTGTCGTAGCAAAACCATATTTGTAAGGCTGATTAACTAAACGTGTCAAAGTTGAATTTTTATTCATACCATAGTTCTACACTTTATTTCTATATATAAATGAATTATAACGTGTGAAAACTCCAAAAAAAAATTTGATCAGTTTTTGAAAGTAAGAAAAATCAAATCTTGACAAGAATTAAAAAACTATTTATACTTAATGAAATCCTCAGTAGCTCAGCGGTAGAGCGTTCGGCTGTTAACCGAATGGTCGTTGGTTCAAGTCCAACCTGGGGAGAACCTACTTTAATTATTAAATATAAAAAAATACAATGACTACTGATAAACTCAAAATTGGAAATCATGAATTTACTTCACGCTTAATCATAGGATCAGGAAAATACGCTAACTTAGATGACGCATTAGCAAGTATTGAGAAAAGCCATACTGAAATGTTAACAGTAGCCATTAGACGTCTTCAAATAACGCACGACAGAACCCAGGAACAAAATTTATTCACAAAAGTCGATTGGAGTCAAATTACCTTACTGCCGAATACGGCAGGGGCACGAACAGCTGAAGATGCTATACGAATGGCTTTTATAGCAAAAGAATTCACCAAAAGAATTGGTCAGGATGATAACTTCTTTATAAAACTAGAAGTTATTCCTGACCCAAAATATCTATTACCTGATCCTGTCGGTACATTAAAAGCGGCTAAGTACTTAATAAAATCAGGCTTTACCGTACTTCCCTATATTAATGCAGATCCCATACTAGCCATGCATTTGGAAGATATTGGTTGTGCTACCGTTATGCCATTAGGATCCCCAATAGGATCCGGACAAGGCTTACAAAACTTACACAATATTCAAATAATTAAAGACACAATTAATATTCCCGTAATCGTCGACGCGGGAATACGTGCACCTAGTGACGTGGCAAATGCTTTAGAAATCGGAGTAGATGCTGTACTAGTAAACACAGCTATCGCACGATCTAAGCAACCAAGTGCCATGGCTGAAGCATTATACTATGCAGCACTCGCTGGACGCAAAGCCTATTTAGCAGGTTCTATGGAAAAAAGCCAAAATGCAAATGCTAGCTCACCTATATCAGGTTTGTTTTTATAATCTATAACGTGGATCATCTTTTTCTTCACCCGTGTGATAAATTATCGCCTCATGTAAAAAAGGAATTCGAGTTTGAATTCCTGCGAGAGCGGTGAATATAAATACTACCAGTGAGAATAAAATAAATGAATAGAACATAATTGCAACATTCTCTGAAAGAATATCATCAGATACTCTACGTTCGACCCATAAGGCATAAAGATGCGATTGAAAATATAAAAGCGCTTCCACTAATAAGGCTTGTATACTATGATACCGTACAACGAAACGAAATTGGATTTTATTGCGTCCAACCCCATAAAATAGAAATGTAAAGACTAAAAATGTTACCAGCCCAAATTGGTGGCCTGGTAAATTCTCATAAGCACTAATTATCGGTATAACTTTTGCCAATAACTGAGGCTGATAACGAAAATGTTGAATTAATTGAAATTGATAAGTACGAGTTGACTCAATCCAAACCCAAAAATAAGGTACGACGGAGATAAATCGGTCTAACAACGTCGGAATTCCTTGCTTGTTTTTTTGTAGACTTATCTTGTTTAAATAGCTAACTGCAATTTCAAAAAGAAAACAACCTGAGGTTAAACTTATAAGAACAACAAAAATAGGAGATACCGTACCACTTGCAGGGCTAAAACGAATGCTTTCTAAGAAACCTAAATACCAGTAGATTGCAGGTAAAACAATGACTAGAAGGGTTGCTTTTACAAAGATATTACGTAAATTCCAAACACCCATCTCGGCGTATTGCGATATAGTTTCTACCAAACTCCGGAATTTTGAAACCGCTAAGTACAAGAACCTAAATAACATTTAATAATTTCTCCTCTAGACTATAAATAATAAACACTTTAAGAGTGTATAGTGTTTTGATATTAATGTCAACACTTTTTCTCCTAAATTTTTAATTTAAAGTGGAGTACGGACGAAGGGACTCGAACCCCCACAGGAAATCCTACTAGAACCTAAATCTAGCGCGTCTACCAATTCCGCCACGTCCGTCTTAACGATTTGAATGAACTAGGTAATGATAAAAAAAAAGGGCGGAAAAGTCAAGTTAAAAATAAGGAGGCTTCTAAAAGCCTCCTTATTATGTTACGAATTTCTTACACGAGCAAGCTGTTGAAGAGCAAGGCGGCCAATATTGTATAAAGCCCATGAAGCAGCTACAATAACGGGTAAAAAAACAAAAACTAAACGTAAATCCATGACTTTCCTTTCTTTTTTATTTTTATATTAGTATGCTAAACCTAAGCTACGTGTACTTTCAGTTCCTAGGTAAACACGAACACTTAAAAAATCCGTTGGACACGCAGTTTCACATCTTTTACAACCAACACAATCTTCTGTGCGGGGTGCAGAAGCAACCTGACTCGCGCGACAACCATCCCAAGGTACCATTTCAAGGACATCCGTTGGACATGCCCTTACACATTGCGTACAACCAATACAAGTATCGTAAATTTTTACAGAATGTGCCATTAGTAAAGTAAAGTATTATCAAAAACTATGTAATCTAGATAATTAGTTAAACGATAAGATCCAAACGGATAAACCGCTATCCTCATAAGTATATTATATATAAATTTTATAAAATTGGTGAACTAAAATTATAATGGAGCATTGAGCTTGGTTCCCGAAAAGTGTCCCTTTCAGTATTTTCGCCGCTAAAACATTTCACACATGAGTTCGAGATGGGTCAGTGTGGTTCTATTTTGCTAAGAACACTCCATTTTAGATATCAATGAATATATAGATTCAAGTCCTCGGCCTATTAGTACATCTTAGCTCCATACATTACTGCACTTCGACTTAATGCCTATCAAACGGCTCGTCTTGCCGTGGCCTTACTCCATTAGGATGAGAGTACTCATCTTGAGGGGGGCTTCCCACTTAGATGCCTTCAGCGGTTATCCTTTCCAGACTTGGCTACCCAGCGTTTACCATTGGCATGATAACTGGTACACCAGCGGTCTGTCCTTCCCGGTCCTCTCGTACTAAGGAAGGATCCTCTCAATACTCTAACGCCTACACCGGATATGGACCGAACTGTCTCACGACGTTCTGAACCCAGCTCGCGTACCGCTTTCATGGGCGAACAGCCCAACCCTTGGGACGTACTACCGCCCCAGGATGCGATGAGCCGACATCGAGGTGCCAAACC